CTTCTCGAGCTGAAACTCTGAAAACTCTTGCTATGTAGCTTAGAATGAGTGTCTTCTGTGTGCTTGGTTACTTGCTTCACTTTCTTTATCCTCCCGGGCGAATACAACTCCAATTGAAAGGGACCCCAACTTGGTTATGCCTGGATCAATGGTTGGCCTTACACTAGCTAGAACAGATATAGAAGGGAAGGCGGAAGAAATATCACTCAACACTACTCCAATTTAGACTAGCTCGCAAGGAGACGGAACTCAACTCTCAGAGAAGGGCACTGAAACTCCTTCCTTCGCTTTTTGCTCGTGGGATCGGGAGAACTGATAGTAATAGCCTCTTAGTGATAGAATTTGAAGCTTCATGCGCAGCTGAGGAATTCCTTCTTTTCTTATATTACTACACTTTCTCTTCTCTATATTGGACTTTTGGAAGTCTGATTTGCGAGCCTAGCTTCCTTTCAATATACATTGCCTGCGCCTTCTAATGGTACAGCCAGGAGATCGGTATAAAGAGAGAGAGGACAATGAAAGCTGGTGCTCCCAATAAGACTGTTGGGAATAAAGCACAATACCATTATGTTCAGGGGGTTTCCACATCATATTTCTCCGAACATCTTAAGAAAAGCCCCCGTTGCAGCGCCAGCTGGAAGAAGTGCACCAGTACCCCTTTGAACCCCAAGACCTTATCCGGCACACCCTACTCCCGATTTGAGTCAACATAAAAGAAATCCGACTCCACTCTCCCTTCGAAGTCTAGTATTGGAATCATTTTGAATCCCTCCCGTAGCTGTAGAGAAAGCTTTCACTCTTTCTTCTTTTATTCGCTACGCTCATAACCTTGACTCGCTCGCGCTTAGATTTTTGAACCGGGCCCCAACACTGCATAACTTCTATTGACTGACCATCTGACAATGACGTTCAATCAGGACTGTACTCCGCGATAGTCCTGAGTCCTGATAGCCAGTGATTCACTGCTTGATTCGCCGCTTCTCCTCCGGTTCAATGGACAGCTGCTTTCTTTGGGAAAAATGGAATCCGAGGCTCCGAGGATTATGAGAAGTCTTATGAGACGAATTCGGGGTCAAAGGAGGCTTCGTCTGTATCTTTAGATTCGGCAAATGGTTACTCTTCTACAGGTACGGATGAGGCTTTAGCCGCTCGCTGCTGCTTTGGATGCGGATAATTCTTCTTCTTCAAACAATTTTTCGGATGAAAGAGCGTAGGATTCCGTGGATTCTTTCAGGTGCAGATTCGGCAGGTGAGTCAACGTATTCGGATGCCCTATATCCCCGTGATTTCGAATTTGTTAATGAAAAACCTCCCTTCCTTCATCTTCACCTTCCAGTACTCATCTCTTCTTCTGGGGAAGACCCTTCATCTTACCAGGGAGCCAGCCATGCTCTTGCCCGAGTGCTTACTTCTTTCTTTAGAGTTCCAGCTTGATTGACGGATTCTTTCATTCAACTCGAGGACTACGACAAGGAGATCCAGTGCATTGGCGCCAAGTTTTTTTATCATTGCTGAAGAGGTCTTGAGCAGAGGATTGATTGAACTACAGGTCAGAGGCAAAACGAAGCCATTTCATGTCCCCCGCGGCTGCCCCTCCATCTCCCATTTCTTGTTTGCGGATGACACACTAATCTTGACTAATGTAACCAAGCAATCTCTAAAGAATCTAATGAAGTTTCTGAACAGGTATGAAAAGGCCTCTGGACAGAGAATTCACAGAGAAAAGAGTTGCTTTGTCTCAGGGAAGCATGTGGCACCTAGCAGAAATCACATCATCTCAGCTACTACAGGGTTCAGCAAAAAATCTCTGCCGATGCAATACCTTGGGGTTCCTTTATTCTATTCTCAGGAGCAGCAAAAGCTCGATACTCTAAGGGATTGGTGGAGAAAATCCAAAGGAGAATTTCCACATTTTTATGCAATCAGCTATCTAAAGGAGGTCGAATAGTTCTCCTCCAGTCAGTGTTTGCTTCGATCCCCCTACTGTCATCTATTACTCCGCCGAGGCAGACCATTGGCAGATTGCAGAGACTCTTTTCTAATTTCCTATGGGGAGGAGGTCCTAAATCTCATTGGATCTCATGGGATGCACTGTGCAGACCTAAGCAAGAGGGGGGAATTGGACTCAGTTGGAAGATGTTTGTAAATGCTTCAGGTGAAAACTGCTATGGCATCGACAGCCTATGGACCAATTACATGCGCAGCAGATACCTGCAAGACCATGCTTTATCGCAATCCTATCTACCCACACATAGTTCATCTCATTGGAAAAGCTTGTTCCAGCTTCGGGAAAGATTCTTTGCCTCTACACGCTGGGTAGTAGGAAGGCCTGGAAAAGTGAGGGTTTAGGCTTGAGTGTGACATTGATGCTTCAAGTCAGTCCATGACAGAATGGTACAAAGGCAAGAAGGAAGACAGTGATCCTTAGAAATGAACAAATGAGAAATGCGGCTCATTCCGTTTGCGTTTGTTTCAGGCAATTACTTACAATCTGATGAGAGGAAGGGAGGGCAGGTATCATGTTCTATACATCGCACTGGGCCAGCCGCGTGCTCACCGCTATCCTTATCTGATTGTGCTCATCTCAATCTAACCCTCAGTTCGGGGCATCGGGGACGGGATCGTCATGCAAGAACTTGATCCGTCTATTCCTGGCCTGTTGAACATATGCTTTCTATGATATACTCCTATTTCACATATAGGATATAGATTCTCTATTGGATACGTGGCGTCATGCGAAGGCTCATCACCTTCCTGCGTATATGAACTATATCTAAGTGGAAAAGTCATTGTTCTGGTAAAACAGGATGATTGGCTACCACCACGGTCGAACCTACGGGCAACCAACCAAACCCGGCACATCAAAAATGGATATCAACAAAAAGGAGGTATGACTGAGTGGCTTAAGGCATTGGTTTGCTAAATCAACATACAAGAAGATTGTATCATGGGTTCGAATCCCATTTCCTTCGGCACTCCAGTGGAACGGGCGGGCGAAATTACGTGATTCCAAGAAAGAACCTCTTGGTTCCGGACAGAATAGCACTACTTAGTGAAATGGAGCGGAAAGCCCGTTATTTCATAACCTTGTTTTTGTTTGACCGGCCTATCTTCTTTCTAGTTGGTAACTTAGGCTTCCTCGGGGGATTATCATCCTACTTTTCGGAAAAGGTTTCGAAGAGCGCAGAAGGTCAGTTCGGTGGTAAGATCTGAAGGGGAGATTCAAGGGTAACTTCGGAGGGTGGGGAAGGAAGAGCTGGTGTGGCGCGTCAAAGGCCTTCACGCAATGCCGCTAAAAGGAAGGGTGGCGAGTGGGAGAAGAATTCCTCCCCAAGGGTGTGGATATGGTCTATAGCCAAAAGAAGAAGTCGAATCAGAAGCAACTGGGCAAGCAAATGCCGCTGCACAAAGGGCCATAGCGTAGTTCGAGCCAGAGCTTTTGAGTTTTCCAACTCAGTTATAGACAATGAAAGAGAGCACTGGACTTTTCTTTCGAAAATACAAGTAAGTAGGCATAGACAATATTTAGTCAAACAAATCCACGGGGGCCCCGTAAGGCATGGCTTTCATATCCTTTCCAAACGTGGAAACCACTGATTGGAACGAGCGACCTCCTCCAAGCCATTGGGGGGACATTGAAACTCACGTCGTACAGCCAAGTAGAAAACGAAAGAGTTGATTCGATCACCGGAACGAGGCTTCGGGAATCTTTCAAAAAAACATGAGCTCCCTTAGATATGTAATGTACATGGAGGATATATAACTGCTGGCGCAGGATGCTTACTAGTTCACCCAATGGGAGCAATACTTGAAGCAGCTTATTCTCAAACGGAGGCATTCTTGTGTGAGGAGCCCCTATAGCACGAAGGAAAACTGGCTATATGCTTAAGAAAGGTTTTGATTCGAGAAACGAAGTAGCTCAACCGAGAAGTCTTTTTTGCTGAAAGGTTACTTTCTGAGAGTGACATAAAAGAAACGAGAAGGAATGAGGTATGCTTCGGCGGGAGATACAGAATAGAATCCTTCTTTTTCGGAGGGAGGAATATGGAAAGTCGTAAGTGAAGAAAGTAAGTAAGTAAAGCTCTAAGCGATCCATCTCTTATCCTTTCAAGCGAGAAGTACTCCAGGGGTTTGTGTCGGACCTTACCGGGAGTGCAGTGTAGGGAGCTAGTTTCGTTTTTCAACTCTTTTTCTTACTCGAACGGATATAGCCTGTGTGCCGCAAGTGCCTCTTTTGATTGGTGTTCAGTGATTGAAGATGGGAATAGCTCATGCCCAGCTCGAGGGAAATTCCTATTTGATAAGATGGATCTGTTTCAGAAGAATCAGCAGCTATTTTATCCGCTATAGTTCGACTCGAAAGGTCTTTCAGTGACCGAGTTCAGCAAGAAGGCAAGTCAGAAAAGGTCAACGTAGCTGCAGAAGGCAGTGTTGGCTTATGAACTCGCTACATATGTAACTCGTTGATTCTACTCGTGGATACAACAGCTTGCTGCTCTTCCAGCTAGTCAAAGGCTTTCTTAGTTCTATCTGCGCTAAAGTAGCAAGAAATCCAACCTGTTGAAACGAGTTACATCTTTCTATTTTCACCTAGTACTAGGTTCTAGTATAAACTCCCCTATGTGCATAGCCTCCTGTTGTCCATGGTCCTCAAGCCGAGCGCTCCAATCCTTGGTCAGTTTCGAGGTTTGGCTATTCATCTCTTGCTACGCACCTTTTGGTCAGCGGGAGCCAATTGACATTGCCTTTCAGATCCTTCCCCTCGGGTCACTTCACTCACTTTAGAAAATGTGAGAAAATGAGAAAACATTGAAGAAAGAGGATCAAGGGATTGTCAAAAACTTTCTAGAAGTATCTAGTATATACCGAAGCATTGAAAAAAGACAAGAGATAGAATAGACGGGGGATTGAACGAGAACTTTATGGATTGGATCCACTCTCACGAGAAGCTTTTTTGGCTTCTTTTCATTAACATGAAAGGCGCTAGTTTAGCTCTGGCTCTAAGTAAGCTTCTTGGCTTTGGGATGGAATTGAATTGGAAGGTATGGTCAGTGTGAAACTTTGGTTTCAGGAAAATACGAAGTCAGACTGGCATCTTAGAATACAGGAAGATCCGGTTCTGAAAGTGCAAGACTAGCTATCTCTCAAAATCGTTCAGAGTGATTCCCGAGATCAAAGTTGTTAGTTCTTTTCTTTTTTCATTGCAGTTGTAACTACCGGTTGGTTACTTAGTTGAAATTCACTTTCACTGAATGCACCTCTTCCTTCAACAGGGCCTTTCCCTTGCAAGATAGCTTTCTTCAATTCAAGTTCTTCTCTTACCTCACCCTCTCCCAAAAAACCCCGAGCTTCTTGGGTAAAGAGAACTTCTATCATCCGACCTTGAAGCATGGGCTAACTGAATCGTTCCCCGGTGTTCTTCTATTTCGTCTGCTAACCTTCTGACCTTACTTGTGAGCTTGCCTGGGCTTTCATCATGAGGGCGCGGGAGGAAGAAAGCTACTTCGCACCTTGAGTCTGCTTTCCATATTCTAAAATAGATCTCCCTTGAGCCAACTCACCCAGCGCTTGAAGCTTCAAGTTCACCCAATTCAGTGACCCTACGCCCTAACGGGTGGCTTCAGTTCTCCTACTGAACGGGGCACTTCACTTGCGCTTTCAAGACGAGGCGCTAGACTTGCCATCCCTTGAAAGACAAGCAGCTTCGGCTAACGCTCTATCTGCTACTGTCTTACGCGGGAAAGCCATAGGATTGAAAGCCGATTGCTACTTTCTTGGGGCTGGGTAACGTAATAGAAAAGTCTTTCTCTACTGTCTTCAGTCTGGTTTGCTTCATAAGTAAGCATGAAGCTTGCCTTCCTTTCCCTCATGGCGAAGAAAGCCTTCTTTTCTACGCTTTCTGCTCTTTTTCTTATTCAGGAGGATAGGTTTCAGAAATAGCTAGTAAGAAGAAATCAGACTAGCTAACCAAGCATATTACTCTTTCTTTCTATGAACAGTATTTGCTAATTCAACTGTTGATGGTATAATCGTGAATTCATTATTCATTTCAATAACAGTGTTACTAATCCAATAGAAAGAAAAGAGTAGTCAATTACTAATTAAAGTAGTATAGTTGACTAATATCTTGCTTTATACATTGAATATTGCTTTCTTCTACTGCAACTAACTATTAATATATAGTTTCATTTACTGCGAAGTAACTATTTCATAAAGAGAAAGTAGTTTCAGTAGTTTTCTTTACTTGATTTGATGCTAACACAGCTACTACTAGAAAGATTGAATAGTGTAAGTAGCAAGGCTATAGTTGACTTTTCTCTGTCTACCGTCCACGCTTAAGACTTTCTTCTATGAACAGCGCATTAAGGCTATGGCTATGTTAAGAGCTTTACACTACTTTCAGCTACTATTACTACTACGGCTATAGTATGACTTTTCTTATTATTCTAAGAACAGCTACTAAACTGCTACTGTTACTCGGAACTGCTACGAAACAGCTAAGCTACTATTCTAAGAGGTATCGTTCGTGCTCCACGAGATCACTCACTCACTTTCGAAAGACTTTTTCATTCGTTGAAGCAAACTTGTCAAGTGATAGACAAGACAGCCATCGGAACAACTACTTCTACTCTTTCCTACATTCATTATCATCATTCCCAGCAGCCACACCCCCTCCTCTTCCTACTATTATTCCTCTTATCCCGTAAACATAGGTATTACTGCTTCATTAAGAGTGAAAGATAAGATAATAGCACCCATAAGTATAGCAAGTGTCTTAACTCTCATCGCATGATCCACTGGTTGTTGCTCCTCACGAATCATATCACGAAGACAGTCCTTAGGTATAGGGTCGAAATCTGGATGTAGCAATTGTTCAGTTTGAACTCGCAATGATTGAAAATGCTCTAATAACTGACTAACAGCACTCTGGACTTCATCAATAATGGATAAATCCCGCATAGCTTGATTATGTTCAATAAAAAGAACTTTTCATGGATGAATAAGGCTTGCATTTCATGGATTTCTATTATGACTTTGCAGTAAACCCAGCGGTAGATAAGCCCACCAAATAGTGAAACCAATTCACAAACATAAAAGAAGGAGAAATCGGTTATCTATTATGTAAGAAGAATTCAACTGCTCATCCAAAGTGAAATTCTTTATCCTTGAAGCAGGCTGTATTATTCCTCTAAGTCCCATTTCATTTTCAGGAGATGATCGAACCATAAGTCTACCCTTTATGAAGTGCTGCCTACTATGAAGCATAATTCTTACCTTCTCAGGTAATTCTAAAATAGGAGATACTAAAGGCTTCCAATAATTCAATAAGACTTTTTCCCGCCAATAGTTCTCACTATATGTTTGACCTAGTACATTAGAATCCCTAGTACTAGACACAAAAGGATTCTTCCTCCATAGCTGAAATCGCAGGTGTGCTATAGTATTAGCATCCCTAATAGAATTTAGTGAAGTGAATAACCTCTCCATATTATCTTAAGATATAATAGGAAGTACACCTGTGAGCATCCCTATCCTACCTGGATAGAATACCGAATGCTTGTCCAAGCGAGACATAAGATCTCTTGGTATTTTAGCGTCCTTGTACCCTGCTCTTATTCGGACAATTTGACTAGTAGAACCCTGCTGACGAACTATCTTCTTACTCGAACAGTTATTGAATATACTAAACATAGTGAGATTTAGTCTAGTTATGAGTAAGACCGCGAAAAGAACCAAAGTGAAGAAAGAATAGAATATGAGTTCTCTTATTACGCTCGTGCTCCACGACTAGTGGATCACATCACTCACTTGTAAGCGAGGGAAGATTATGAATCCTTTGTCATCTCCCTTTATCGGAAGCACTTCACTCGAAGAAAGGTGCGGAGCAATTTGCTTTGAGTATTTGAAAGGAAAGCTAAGAGAGAGAGTATTCCATCCTTCGGACCATCTTATACCGCCACCTCTTACATCCATGACTCACTCATTTACATTACAAGAGAGACTATAGGTGAAGTTCTATCATTGACTATATTATGATATAGCTTTACTCAATATACAAACTGTCAGGCAGGCTATTATGAGTTTTTTCAGTAGAAATTTATGACTGCTATCCTCAATTTTTATGCTGTCTCGGGTCGAACTTTGCCTCATTCATGCTAACTGATGATCTTTCTGCCTTCATTGTCTTATAGAAACTCTCAAATAGATTGCTGATGAAGTCACTAGAATATATAATAGGGATCCCATGTTTCTAAGCTGTTCTTGATGTACTCTAACCGCTCAGGGCATATGATTTGATTAGAATTACTATACCAAAAGCACAGCATAATCTTTGGCAATAGAGCGTACCATATTAGAAAGCCCAAGCAAATCGAATGATTCATCGCTTCAGAGTTCTTGTTCATTGCGTTAATGTAGTCTGATACGATCTCGTATTCGTAGCCTCTCCATAGGAAATTTGAGAAACCATGGTTAATGCTTTGGTGTAACCGCTGACCTATTCTTTCTGGTATTAGGCATTCTAGGCCACTACCGTGTTCCTTTCAATTCAAGTGAATATAAGAAAGAAGTTGGTTATATCACTTTCGAACTGAATAAGACTCTCTAGAGTGTCACTATTAGTGAAATAGATAAAGGCTTCATGTAAATATCTACTCTATTTTCTATCAGGTAACTGTCTTTCTAATTCTTTATCTAAATCCATTAAGAATAGATTCACTAGTGAATCTGTTAATATGTAACCTAAGGGCGGTATAATAGGTAGATATTTCTTTCTATTTCCACCTTCATCATCCTTCATACTTATATATAAGTAGTCATGTAATAGGGACAATATGTCTTTCTCTCTTTAGATCTGTTATACTCGACTGAGAGAATACAAATCATGCTATAAGAAATGAAGCATGTTTTTATAGGTTCAATCACATCAGGAAAAGCCAAACTAGGACTCTCTCTGACTAGTGCATTACAAGAAGAAGAACTGCAAGGCCAAGGCAATCATTTATATGCCACCACCCTACTACTCGAAAGCCGACCTCTTCTTCGTCCGTGATGGACGATCAAAAGATCATCGCCACCACAGCGCAGTCTATAAATGAAGATCATAGGAGCTAACATTTCAGAGGCCATATGATGACAGCGTGGCCAAGAAAGCGAGACTACGTCCCTTCGAAGTTTGATACATTTGACGAGACTGGTGATCCAAAAGAACATCTCGCTCATTTCGAGCATTTAGCCAAATTTCAGATGATATCGCTCAACATAAAAAGCTGCTTATCAAGCAGTTCCCTAGCTCGCTCCGAAAGAAAGCTTTCCGCGGGTTCTCCAGACTGAAAGCGAGATCTTTTAGGTCCTTACAACTTCTTCTGCTCCTGATTTCGTTCGAAGATTGACGGCGTAGTCAAAAAGAACCCGAGGAGTCGGTTGAGCTATGGAACGATTCCTTTTATTAGCATCCCACGAAAGAAGATGAAGATGATCAATGGTTCTGCCCTTATTGCAGGAAGAAAGTCATTTACCAATTCCCAAAGCTACAGCCTAGTCTTTCTCACTCAAGTATGCAACTGAAATGGATGTCCTAAACGAGCCAGTTTTCTTCCTTGCCCTCAAGATCTATGTTAGTTTATAGGATCGAAGTGAAGATGCCCCTGACAGGTGTCTGTAGAAGACAAAGTGGTGCAACGAGTTCGAAAGATGTAAGACGGCTCTGACAGCAGCCGAAGGGGCTGACGCTGAATAAGTCCGCTGGGAATGGTTGGACCGATACAAGGCCAAGTGACTAAACGGAAGGACGAGAGTCAACCGTTGGATGCATGGTGGAATGACGAAGGAGTCCATTTATGGACCGTATGGGATACTACAAGTGGTCCCGCAGAAGCCTATAACTATAAGGGAAGCCGCCCAAGGAAAGCTTACGAAAACGATGGGACGCTGGTCTAATTCTAGGAATGCGAGGTTTACAGTGTTTACGGTTACTTCAACGGTTGGACAACTACCTTACTTCTAGGAACTACTGTCCACGTAGACCTTGGAGGCGACGTGGCAATCGATGGTTCCATGATCCCTCACGAATTTTCTTGATGAGGTTGATGGAGTGACGCTTACTTGACTTCATCCGAGCGAGGGAGAGGCTCGGAACCCGGCTCATACTATATGATATGGTCGGGTTGCTTAGCAGACTCTCTATCTTCAAAAAGAGATCTTGTTAGTCTTACCAATCCAGTAATGGTAGGCTTCCTCCTTTCCCGCTCTGAATCACATAGAAAATTTCGAACTGACTGACATTAACAGTCTCAAACCGGCCCTGAATTTCGAATTCATAAGGTTCTCTTTCTAAAAAGAATCTAAAAAAAACGGACTGCCTGCCTACTTTGCTACTCGCTTCATATTACTTCATTCAGGAGGACGAAGTCAACTACCCCTCACTACTTTCTTGAGATAACAAACGACATTCAATAGTGGTACTCTAAGAAGGGAAAGAGGTAACAATTTGAAAAAAGAAAGCATACATTCCTCAACTACTGATCTATCTGTTTATGAGTGGAATCGATTGGATGCCCGTTTACGATGCTTCTATATCAAATTTTGACGCATGAAAAGCATAGCTAAAAGCTTCTAAAGAGAAACCACTATATGTAGGTTACACGAGAAGTTCTTGTATACCATAATTGTGTCGCCTCACAAACTCCCTTTCAGGGTCAATACAGAATCAAAAGAGTAGGAATGATAGGTCAGTGCCCCAGTTCTTCCATTCCCAAGTAAGCCATAGTGACAGGAGAAGCTGCTCAGTTTGATAGCCCTAGTGTATGCACTCAAGTCAAGCAGAGTAGACGGCACACGTAACCAAGCATACCGCCAGAGGTTAAGGGTTCATCAGCGAATGGAGTTAGGCCCATTTCCTAGCCTAGTTTTAAGCAGAGCAGCACCATCCTAGTCCAGAGCAGTACCTGTCCCTATGGGCTCGAGGCAAGACAAGCAGCCCGCTTCCTTCGTCTCATTACAGGGAAGGATAGGACCTCGGTCTTCGACCTTGATCGGTTCCAAGGGTGAGGAAGAAGTGGGCGGCTATTGGAGCTCTTCTATAAAGATAGCCTTTCGGTTAAGCTCGGTCGGGTAAACGCCAGTGAAAGCAATGAATGCTTTGGCACAGGCACCAAAAGATAGAGACGAAACAGATGCCGTTGGAAAGGCATAAGCCCTAGCATCCACTCTTTTGCCGACTCGTTCGAATAAGCGGGTGAAGGACAAGGTTTTTCTCTCTACGGAGAGGGGAATGAAACCAACCTTGACTACTCTTTTCTTTTTTCTTGGGTTGCATCCGTCAATCAATTGAAGCATTTTTTGTGTGGGAGGATAAAAAGTAGGCTGATGGTGATGGACTCGGGGTCAGCACGGAATTGCGTGTATATAATAGAAATTGCGTAGTGAGGAAAAGATTCAAGGGGGGTAGTCCACTACAGCTAGCGTGGAAGGAGGGGAATAAGATAAAGCTATCTAGGGTTAGGTGGCTTTTAGTTTAGAAATAGAAAGCGCGAAGACGGAATATGTCGTCTTAGGTCATTAGAGGAGCTTCTAGCGTGTGTTGAAATTGAAAACTGAAGGTCTTTTTTTACTATACTATACCGGGACACAACTCTTTTTGCGTAATAGAAAGAGGCTTATATACAATGTCTATTTCCGAATCAAAAGAGACAGACGTATCTACATCCGAAGCAGCGCAGATTAAGAAGCAGTGAATTCAAAAGCAAGGACTGTCTGTAGGCAAAATAGAGGTTGCCAACCGTTCCCCCCTTGTCGGCTCCCAGTCAACTCTTTTTCATTCGCTTTTAGCAACCGAGATGGCGAAGTCTTTGATCTTCGAGTCGATTCTCATCATGCCAGATCGAGCGAGTCGAGCTACTTTCTTTCTTGAATCCGGATATAGGAAAAGTATAGAAAGAGATCTTTCTGATATATCGTATAGAAAGAAATCTTGATTGAATCATGGGAGAAAATCTCTTTCTTTCAGAAGAATATACTGAAATTCAATTCTTTTCTAATTTCTTTCTGTCTTGAATAGAAAGAAAGAAGAAATCTAGTTTTTTTCTTTCAACGATAATCCAAGTTCTAATCATATTCGCCTTTTCTGAGTTAGGCCTGGCTTAAGCAACCAACCGAAAAAGAAAACCTAGACTGAACAAGAAGCACTAAACGCCGGTCAACGGATGGCTAAGATCCATTTTTGGTGGTGGGTCGTACTCTCAATTGCCAACTTTTGGTGCCTTAACCAGAAGAGTGGATTTCTTTGAATTCCATCAAACTTGACTGACCTGAAACTGTCTTATCTAATCCCCTGAAATCAACTCATAATGTCCAAAAAATCTCGATTATGTCAACAAAGTACAAGGTGCGACTGTGAAGGAGCAGAAAAGCAAAGCGAGAGGAAAGCTTGTCTTTACTCGAGCAAAGCGAGAGGAAAGAAAGCTTGTCTTTACTCGAGCAAAGCGAGAGGAAAGAAAGCTTGTCTTTACTCGAGCAAAGCGAGAGGATATAGAGATAGGCTCGAGCAAAGAGATGAGGTATCTAAAGAAGAAGAGTAGGCACAACAGCATTCAGTCGTCTGAGCACCTTGGAAATAGAAAAGTAGAAAAGATTCTAGCAAGCTATAGGGCGAAAACCTTTCATGGTATCAGGTGTAGATACCGTATGAAGAAGTTTCAAAACAGTAGCATTGCTTTCACACACTGTCTGGAAGAACTGCAAGACTGCACTCAGAACATCATTACCAATGATATCCCTATCTCTTTGAAGAATTCAACTCTAGACCCATCAGGTCCAGGGGCCTGCCTGAATACAAAGCCTCTTTTCTTTCCTGCTAAGTAAGAGGAGCTAGAAGTGACTTCATTTGAATAGGCTGAAATTTGCTTGATCCAAAAAGAGAAGAATTGAAAAGGCTTAGGTCCTCTTCTCCTAGCTCACCTCTACAGAGGTTGAAACAACCTAGTCTATCGTAACATTCACTCTTTCGGGGGTCCTTTCTGCTTCCTTCCACTCTGGGCCTTGCTATATTCCAAGAAACTGTGTCCTCACCCTCTTCCTTTTCCGGGAAATGAGATTCTTGGCTTGTGCTTAATCCGCTACACTCCTTCCCCTTACATCCCTGAACTCTGAGCTATCTAGCCGAATCGATCTGACTCAGTCCCCAGTATGGTGGATATTTCGGGGAGAAACTGACAGGAACAGCTCCCCGCTTTTCTTTTCTTTCCTATTGGGATACCTTTCTTCTTTCTATACGCTATTTGGCTTGTTAGGACAGCCAGAAAGAAATCCCCGTCTCCAAGTCCTTTAGAAAAAATCCCCAGGTGCGAAGCGTGTGGGCAGTCAAGGTTGCTAGCCTTCGAGAAGGGGCGTAGCCAATTCACATATTCTTTTTCTTTCTAGATGCGAATCTAGGATCTAGGATATGTAAAGTACCCAGGTGCCTAGCCTTTCCTTATGAGGGACTACTACTTCTTAGATTAGACGGACAGTCTTTCCATTTCTTACGAAGACTAACCGGGAAGGAAGGATGGTTTGCAAGGAGGTCTACTGGCAGAGCAGGAAGATAGGCAAAGGGGAAAGCGGCTAGAACTTCTGCCTATCGGTTGGATACGTATGCCTGCCCTACTTTGCGATCTCTTACTGCCTGCTCTCCTGCTGTTAGTCCATCCCCCCTCTCCTCTACTACTGGATCTCTTCGCTTCATCTTTCTTTTCTTTCTATGCCCACATCAGAATCTGAGAAAGAGGCCCGGGCCCGCTGCTTACTGACTAAGCTTACTTCACTGACTAATAGACATAATAGGTTAGCTTCATCCAATGATTCCATCAGAGTAATTCTTTCTAATAGAGTCTCGAATTGCTTAGAAAGAGTTGGTCTCCCTTTAGACGATGTCTTCCTTCCTCCCTTTCATCGAAGACGGCTGCTGGGGCTCGCCAACCTGGCTTTCAGCCTGGATGTCCGCCGCCTCTAGCCGATGTGCACTAGAATGAGTTCAACTAGCGCCTTTCTCGTGACAACTAGACTTGTACACTCCTGACATCCCCTAACTTTGGCAAGGCAACAAACAAGTAAGCTCTTAGCGCTTCTTTGGCAAAGGCTACTCGCTCGCGGTAGACTTTGCTAGCTTTATTGCTGGCTCTAAGCCTACCTCCTTGACTACATCCTGATAACCGCCTGCCTGCCTTGACAGAAGAAGCAAGCAGTGCAGTAAGCGTCTCCGGACATAGAAAGTAGGCAATCACTTACCATTCGTTAGCGGTGTAGGTTTCAGTCGTAGTTTGTATCGACACAGACAGTGGGAAATCTCTATACGATTGAAGTCAGTGTGCAAGACAAAGTCGAGTTTTGACTTTGAGTTCTTTCAAAAAAGCTTTCCAGGTAAATGTCAGTACGGAAAGCTAGTCTTCTTATTTCATAGAATGAAAAAGCTAATAACAGCGGATTCTCAGCATCCACCGTTTTCTATTCCGAGCAGCGTCTTCGGGCAGCGGATTTGCCGCTAACCCCGGTTATTCCGCATCGAATAGGGAATGAGGAAGATTCCTCTTTTTTCTTTGATAGGGAAAGGGAGAAGGACGAACTCCATTCGGTAGCAGCAGGGTATCGAGTTGGGTTGGATGCGAACCCCTCTCCTGAGAAAGAAAGGAGCCTAGCAGCCTTTTTTTCTGTTTGATCGAACTCCCTCCCTTCGTATCTTGTGTCAGAATCGCTTTCAGGCTTCTTATCGCTTGCCCATCAGTGGCAGTTTTTTATCCCGTCCCTACCGATAGTAACTGATCAACTTACTGTTGGATTCAAAGATGATCCTGTCGCTAAAGAAAAGCATTTCTTCTTCACAGCTGCCCAAGAGCTAGCCATAAAAAGAAAAGCTATCCAGCAGCAATGACTTTCTTCACACCCGGATAGGACTGACTTAGCTTTGCCTGGTTTTCACTCCTCCCTTTCCCCGGAAGGTTTCGCTCTCTTGGAACGTTCATTCTTTCTTTGTCAAAACAATCCGACATCTAAACCTTGTTGTTGCCACTAGACCAGTACAAACCTTCTTGTCCGAACTATCTGTGCTCACACCAATCATGCGATATCCGCTATTCTGACCTATTCGAATATTCTAAGAATATGATGAGAAGTGAAAACAACGTAATCTCCGATCGAAGAATACGGGGTTCTTGAGTTTAGTAAATAGAATGTCGGACAAAACCGGGGTCTTTGTCCTATAAGAAATAGGAGGTCTTAGTGAAACTCTTAATGAAAGAAGAAAAGGCAAGAGTTTTGTTCTTTCTTTTCAATTCCACTTACATTAAGCTACTTTCAAAGAAAAAGAAGAGAATATCCAAATTCTTATTAGCTAGTTCAGATAAACACCTCCGTAGAACAAGTGGGGTGGTCTTCGAGCTAGGGAGTGGTTAACCGGGTCAGAGAAAAGGTAAGTGATTCCTAGTTGAATGACTCTTTACTTCTCAGCTCATTGCTTTGGGTTCGAGTAAGCAGGGACAGGTGAAAGGAATGGAGATGAGCCTGAAAAGGATCTGAAGTTTCACTCATATTCATGAGGTCTTTCCGGTCAGAGGAGAAAGGCTCGACCTTTGTTTGGGAGAGGAGAAAGAGAGACGCAATGGAATCCTGGCTTGGTTCGGATCGATCCATTTGCCTGGTTTTGCTTCTGATGACGCTCTCACTGGTAGACCGGGATCCGTCCTTCTTTTACGATACGAAATAGATGAAAGGAGGGACTTCGCTAACGATGGTCTGTCTGTGCGTGAAGAAGGTCTTCTCTTCGCTACGCGCCTTACATTCTTTACTAGGTTCGCGTTAGTCCACCAGCCAGACATAGGTGGGCTGCCAGACGACGCGCTAGGAGTTGAGCTTATTGACGCATCGGATCGCCGCGGTAGACATGCATGACTTTTTGGACGCCGGTCTCCTAGCGTTGCAGAGTACTTTGTTAGCATGAGACCGGGTTGGCTGTGCTACCGCTTTGGTCAGTCGGTGGCCTTAGAGGGATACCACCCTAACAGAGCAGCTCGACAGTTTGGGTTTTCTCAGGTGAGTGCATATGACGGGCTGCCTTTCATCCCTGGGGTGGCAGATCGACGACAGCTGGGCTCAGTCCCTCTTGAGAGAGACTCGCTTGTATGCCGCCTGGGGGCACCTGCTGAGATTTGGAACGGGTGCTAGATTTCGCTTGGCTCCACCAGACAGTCGCACAGGGGTTGGGTATGTTAGGTTGACTTGGTTGCGGCTGTCTTATGCGCCTCTTCTCGAGCATGGCGCCAGGAGATATGAGCGGCGAGTGAGGGAGTTGCCATAGAGGTGCCTTCTTCGTCGGGTCGTCGTATCAGGCAGCGGCATGAGGAGCCACGGTATGCTTCTGTGGATTGGAGTGCCAGTCCGTCATACCGTCGACTTCTCACACCTGACGAGGAAGAAGAGCCACAGCTTCCCCGTTTTGGTGGGGAGTACACCTCTTTCGGGTATTTCGGGCCCTTCCGCGGCGCATTTCCCTGCTCCCGCGAGTCCAGACCTGGTCACATATCGTTCCCAGCATTCCTCCGGTGGCGAGTCCCATCTACTGGCCAGGAGAGACATCAGAGTCGGAGGTTTCAGGATTCTTCGGAGTACCCGCGTATACTCCGATGGCTCCAGAGCTTCCTTCTCCTCAGGTGTCTTTCCCTTCGGATGAAACCACCCGGCGGCGAAGGCGCAGCTCCAGGTACATATGGTTGTGTTCACGTTTGTTTTGGTTTTACAGCTTCTGTGCACCAACACTTTTGCTTTCATCGTGCAGGCTTGGAGCTGTCAGATTATGTCTCAGATATTCGCTTCAGGCCGACGCCACACGCTGATCCGAGACGTGCCTCACTTCATGGCACGAACCTGGGGTTCTTGAGGCAGTTGATAGCAGAGCTGGACCCCGACATTCCAGAGACGTTGGATCGGTTCACAGCTGATGCCAACATGCTACTTGACTACCTGGCACACTTCGGCTTGGAGGAGTAAGAGCTCCGTCCGATTTTGGGAGTCGATGTGCCGGGAGGCAGAGTTCTTGGTGCGACAGTTCAGATCTGTCCCAAGTGCCAGTAGACGGATGCCTCTGTCCATGCCGCGAGAGAGAGTTACCACTATACGGGCTACTGCGGACAGAGCTCGTCGAGATTCTTAGGAGAGCGCCGAGATTGTCCGAGCAGGTCGTAGCAGGTCGGTGGTCTTCTCGAATGTACAGCCTTACTGCGAAGATGCGGTCCCTTTGGAAAGAGATCAGAGATGCTATGAAATGCAGCGCAAGAGCTCAAAGGGACTGGTATGAGGCTGATCGGGTAGTCTCGGTGGAGCTTCCGCGATACCGTCAGCGACATCAGGCGATGCTTGATGCTGAGGCAGAGCTTACCCGGGCAGTGGAGGCAGAGGCTGCTGAGGAGAAGTATGCGATGCTGGAAGATGCTAGGGCTCGGCTGCAGCAGCTTATTGAGTCGACAGAAGTTGTCGTCTGTCCGGTGCTTCATGCATAATGGACTTGTTGACGACAGAATCCCTAGTTCGGCCGCGGGCCTTGAGTGAACTGCGGGACGACCGAGATTGACCCCAAAAAGTATGTGTTTTGTATATCTATTCTGAAAGATTTTCTTTTCTCTATTCTATAGAAAGCTAACGGATACTTCTGTGGTACTGATCCGAGATAGATAGGTGTAGTGTCCTGAGCGCGTGACATCTGCTCGAAGTGGTCTTTTTGCGAGAAGTTCTTGCTACGCACCTTGACTCCGCTCCAGCAATGAATCGCGCTGCACACCGCTCAACTTGAAACAGGGAGCTCAAAAGCATGGTTCCAGTACAGCAAGTAACGTGGTCTTCACAAGTTGGTATCTGCCCGCCATAGATAGCATCCGTTGCTTCCATCCCCTGAGCTTAGCAACAACTTTCTCAACCAGTGGTTGGCAGTGAACTCTGTTCAGCTTGCAAGTGTCAAGAGGAAGACCTAAATATTGAAACGGGAATGCCGCCACATCCATTCCCAGAAGACTAGCAATGTTATCATCTTTTGCTCCTTTGGAGAAGTATATATTGCTCTTGTTCCAGTTTACCGCAAGCCCTGTCCTTTCCTCGATGGCAATTGGAGTTTCAACTCAGTTCAGTCAGGTCCTTTTCCTCCTGCTAACGCTAACCGGCCATTTCCGAATACACTAGCTGTTCTCTTCCCCGAACAAACAATCTATTCTCTTGATCTTGAGACCCTGACCGATTGAAAGGAGCGAGGAGCTAGTCTATCCTGCCCTGGTTCATTCATTCAGAACTGACACTTCTGTGGATTAAGGGACAAGCTGCGCGAAAGACGCCTCAACACTCCGTGACAACTTAGCAGCAGAGAAAGCAGATGTCGACTGTTCCTGGGCAAAGCTAGATTCCATTCCTAAACCTCTTTCTTAAAGAAAGATCCTGGTTCTGAATTCAGTTTTCAGTTCATTTAGCAGTCTACTCTCCCTTCATCGAAGTTCTTTCTTATCTTCTCACTTTTCTTTTGTGATAGGAGCGCCCATGCTTTGAGAGTTCCTTTTTGCCAGCACTTTCTCTACCCGGGCAGTACCTGGGACTCCTTGAGATTCCTTCTTTTTCTATGCCTATAGCTAGCTAAAGTCGAAAAAGACTATAGGAATCTCTCACTAAGCTCTCTATCTTCCTTAGCTGCGAGCTCAAGTAATGGTGAGTTTCCGGATCGGATTGATAGCAATTGAAAACCCAACCGGTCCTGAAGTGAAGAGGGTACCGATTCGCATAAACACTCGCATGAAAGAACCTAGCTTAACCGGAGGAAAAAAAGAGTCATACTGACACTGACCTTGGGTTTCCTTAGAAGGTTGATGCTCTTTTGTGGTTTTTCTCCATAATCCAACAAGCCTGATGCTACTTCTGAGGCCAGGTCATTGAGTTTGTGCAACTCTTTCCTCCCACCTCAAGATGTTGAGTTTGGAAGCTAAGTCCCAGTTTCCAGGTGGATGTGCTTTAGTGAAAAGAAGAGGCGCTAGTTTTGTTTGGTACGAGCATGACTTCATTCTTTTTCTGGGCTATCTGAGTTATCACAACGGAGGAGCGGGTAATTCCTAGATTCGTGAGCACCTTACAAAAAGAATTTCATAAGAAGTAGTCTATTAAGGGTTCGGTCTTCTGCTTCATCACCTTGATCGGGGCACTAAGGTTTGTTTCTGACTTCGCCAAGAAAAGAGAGTAACCTAAAGTTTTCAGCGACGATCAGTGGGATATCCAGCCCGGAACCTAGGGAACAATTGAAACCCGAAAAACAAGGTTTGACTTGACCTTGACATAGCGTAGAATCCGAAGAACCTTAGTTTTCTAGCGAGGCCATGAACTGACTCAATATCCATAAGAGTGAAGAGTAACTAGTTCTAAAACGAAGCGAAGGGTGTGCCCTCTGTAGTAGTAAGTTTAGCCTTAGGTCAAAGGGGTGTAGCAGCAATCTTGCTATCGGTCAAGCAAACTCTGAAAAGAAGATCGGGATCAAAGTCAAAGAAAAGAGGCTTTGTATTCATACTGTGATTCAATCGCTTCAATAATCGAGTGCGTGCCGTGCTGGTCTACTTACTCTTCTCTTCCCTCGCTAAACCCGGCCTTCTTGCTTTCCCTCCTGGCTAGCTTTCCAATCGCAGGCTTACTTGCTTTCTCCCATCTTTGTTCTTGATGTAATTCTACCGGCTGGGACAAAGGCAGATGGTCCAATATCGTAGATGAAGGTAGAGGTAGAATACGCTAAGACGATGGGAATTGGCCTTTGCCCGTGACGGGCATCCTCCTCAGGTCGAGTGGCAGCACCGGGGCGGGCTTATTGAACTAAGGCTGGCTTGCTTGTCAGAGCTGGTTTTCCCAGGCGAGTAATCTGATTCAGAAGGTTCCGTACTCTCCGCTCGCTATGTGAGAGTGCCCGATCCGCTTCTCTGCCTATGAGTGGCATGAAATGAAGCTCTTCTTCTTCTTTGCCTGACTCGGACCATGAAGCCGTCAGTCGAAAAGACTAACCTCCGGACTGTTAGAAAGAATCAATGATAGAATGGGAGGCCTACTCCCTGATCGTCTCTTTTGAATTGCCATCAACCGGCTTGAAAGATGAGTCACGGGTTGAAAAATTTCCTATAGCCGCTGCTTCCATAAAAGCTCCTTCCTCTCGAGTGGAACCAACGGCCCCGGTAGAAGTGAAAGTCTGTCCGCCCGCTCCTTTTCATTCATAGCGGGACCTGCTGCCCATTAAGATAGGGGGACTCACCCCGTACCTTTACACTCAGCTCTTCACCTGCTCGTTCCGACAGTCCAATTGAAGTAGGGGAGTCCAGTCCAGTTGTTTTAGTCTAAGAACGTGAAAGGTTCTAACTCATCTAATGCCGTGATGGACAAGTCCAGTTCTTGTAGAATATCTACAGCTGGTTCCTCTCCGCCTTGTTTGAGCTGCTACGAATTGAGCTCTTTCGCTTCCTTCCCAAAAAACACCCGCGGCGTTAAGGTTCCCGTGGCAACTCAAGCTAGGATTCGAAGCCAGGATGAGCGGATCTACCGTGCCAGGTCCTTTCCTATGCTTAGACTATGAAGTTACTTGCGTTTAGAACTAGAACGTGAGGCATGGTAATGGCGCATGTGTTATATTCTATTGATCCAGTTTAGTTTAGGAAAGCAGTCAAGCAGGAATGGACAAAATGTCTTCTGCTGCTATCTTATCTGCTAAAATGGAAAAAATCTTCTTTTCTTCTCTATGTCACTAATCAGAGTCGGAGAGACCCACGAGACTTTCTTTTCTCCCGGCAGGCTCTAGCGCAAGAGCAATGCGAACAGCTTCTTCTCAAGCAGGGGAAACAAAGGTGCGTAGCAATGCATCAATGAATGTGCTTGCGTCCTCATCAAAAGGCGCTAGAGACCGAAAGACGACACCAGCTCTTTCTATCAAAGAGAAGCGAAGGGCTAACCGGGCTCATACCTTTTTCCCCGCTTTCTCCTTTGCTCCTGAAAGTTAGAAAGACTCTTTTTAGTGTAGTGTAACAGTAAAGCGGTAAAGGCAAACAACAGAAACTCTTTTTACCTTTTTTACCTTTTTGAGGCAGGGGATTTCTATACTGTCTTCAACGAATTGTCTCTTCCGGTTAGCAACCTTTCGCCTCTTTCCCTCTCGTCAGCCAAAAAATCGGGTGAATGATCTGCTCTCGTCTTTGAAGCCCTCTCTTCTCTAGCCACCGACCCCGAAACGCACAAACAACGGGAGCAGTTTTCGAAGCTTAAGTAGGGCCAGTCGAGTTAGCTCGTCTCTATACTATGAAATAGGCAATGTGAAAGCCAAGCTCTTCTTCCTATCCGTCTAGTGCCTGTTGACGGGCCTATCTACTAGTTTAGCTAGAAAGGGTGAGTTAGAAATCCTTTACTCTCTTTCGAAGCCGGAGAGTGAACCATTCCTTCATGCTCGCCTGGTACGAAAGAAATCAGATTGGTCTTGTTCCGGATCTTATTCACCTTCTCGCAGTGGCCCGACCCTTCCACTTTGATTGAGTTTTGAAGGGGGAATCCTCATTCCGCTTCTTTGAAAAATGAATATCTTTCTTAGAAGTCATTATCTAATATCTGGGCACTAAGCACATAGAGAATGATTCTCCAATGAGGGGCAACTCTATGTGATTCGATATGAGACGGAACAGAAAAGAGTTGTGGTTCTGACTTTTTTCTTTATCAAAACAAAAGGAAAAGGTCGTTCTCTTGTGCAAATGGAAAGGGAGGGACTGGACTTCCTCCTTTTACAACGCGCGGTCAACGGGGTTCAACTCCTCTAGGCTTTAGAACGTAGTCCCGGTAGTGGTGAGCTGAAACATCGACCATAAGATGACGTCCGCAGAGGCTTGGAGAGAAAAAAAAGGTCCTTAAGATTCAGAAGACGTCGTGGAAGTCAACCTTCGTAGTGGCAAGGTCCTACCGCCCAGGATGGGAAAGTCACTGGCTCAAATGAACAAACTGCACCTCTACAGGATGTTCCTTTACAGGATAGCCAGTAGAGAATCAGAATCAATCAAAAGTGGATTCTAATGTTTTAGCTCATCTGAGGAAGCTGCCAGCTAAGCTCAGCATTTACGACGCTCTCGTTTTGTCTCAAGAAATGAGAGAAGAGAGTCGCTAATTCAAGCACTATTAGATCCCGAGATCTGTCTGGCTCAGTTAGCAGCTACCACGTCAGAAGACGCACTGAAGTTCCTAAAAGAACATTCACCGACGACTTTCTTTTGCTCGGAACAGCTGACCACAATCGCCCACTTGACATTGACATTTCTGTAAACGTGGGTCGTTTCAAATTGTCTAGAGTTCTTGTTGATCCGGGTGCATCGGTCAACATAATGAACAACCCTCGCTTACTTGGACGTTGATGTACGCAAGCTCAGCTCAGATAAAATGATGTTGCGTGGATTTCACGAAAAGGGCGAGAGGGCTTTAGGTTCAATCACTCTTCTCTTGAGAGTTGGGGATTTCCAGACTGAAGCAAAATGACATATAATTGACTCAGAAACTTCGTTCAATGCCCTTCTGGGTAGACCTTGGCTCCATGAACACAGAATGGTACCATCGTCCGTCCCTTCACCAATGCATTAAGTACTGGCGCGACGGTGTTGAGTACTGCATTAAGGTAAGGGATATTTGCAACCATTCTTGGTTCACGAAGTGGGGATCTATGAAGATGCGGCTTCTTCTTTTCCGAAGAAACAAGTTGTCTTCTCCAGAGAAAGACCAACGAGTAAGACTCAAAAAGAAAAGGCAATAGTTGAACTTAGACAAGTGAAAGGCAATAGTTTGATTCTTCAACAAGAAAAGGGGAAAGCGAAGGCAAAAAATCGAAAGATGAAGAAGAACAAAAGGATGAAGACGAACCCGAGGTAACAGTTAAGCAACCCTACACCTATCCCGTACGGCGAGAAGGTGGAGTGGTTACACGAACTCGTGGAATAGGCCGTGGAAGAGGTCAAGCAAACACAAGAGAAATCCCTAATCCCTCCGTCAGTGATGAAGAGCCGAACCCCAGTTATACATGTCGACTTGGAGTCCAGTTCGGAGGACGAGTCGTATGTTGGTGGTGGTTCTGCCAATCCGGTAGGCTCAAAAGCCAAGTTCGAAGTGCTTCTGGAAGCAGATAGTGATGAAGACAGGGTCCCCGTAGGAGAGAAAGTGGAATCTGAGTCATCTTTCTATTAGAAAATGAAGAAGTATGTACGCACCTTAACTCTAACCCCACTGTCTTCCGGCACTGTTGCAGGTTAAGGTTTCACCTGGTTGTAAACCTCAGAGGTTTTCTTGTGGTTCCTCATCTTCAAGTTCCGCAGTTGATGTCAAACGATGAATCTTTGAATGAATTAATAGAACTCCCTTTTGACTGGTATTCTCCTTGTGTTCGTAACTTAGCAAAACACACATTCTTGGTCCAAGGGCGAATCGCACCACTTTGAAAAGCTTTGGGATAAGAAAGAGAAATAGCGTAGTAAGAGACCCCCCAGTCAAACGATAATAGCAACCAAATTTCAAGTTTATCCAACTAGTTGAGTTCAAGCATCGAAAGAAATCTTCTCAATTGGTTCAAAACAAAATTGATCAAGAGAAATTTCAAAGGAAAGCACAAAGTGAAGACCAAATGAAATTCTTCTTCAAGAAGTCCGACAAAGCAGAAAGCACAGGACCGAAGAAGTTATCCCGATATTTGCATAAAGTCCGGGACTAAACAAAGGGAATGTCATCATCAAGAAAAGAGGTCTTCGTCAAAATCCATCAAGGCACAAAGCCAGGAGATAAGAACCTCTAAACCCCAATCTATTGGGCATCTATGAGTTCATCATGTATAAAATACTGGACTCATTTTCTATTTACTTAATCAATCCTCACGATCAAGTCAAGAAGAATGCAATGAATAGCTGCATTTTAGAGTTGGGTGCACACATTCATCCAAACCACCATTTCTATTTATAGAAGAAAGGAAAGTTGTAAACTTTGACAGAGCTTCAAAAAAAAAGAGAAGAAAGAGTACATCAAGGAAGACGAGCCTGTAAATCGCTGAGCTACAACAGCGGTGAAGGACTGCTGCTCAGCCTCTACAGTCTGTAAGTCCTCTACGGCTCGAGTCAACGCAGTCTCCGCCGCCCATAAGGCCTGATGCTGATGGCGAGTCTGATAGCGTCGCTGCTCCCTACTGATCACCCGAGCCCGTGCATCCTGTGCTATCTGAGTACTCGCTCTGCAAGACATCAGCCCTGTAATCTCCTTCCAGAGTGTCTTCATCCTAGAGGTGAAGCCCTCTATCTCGACTGCAGCGCTCGCTGATCTCTCACGGTGTCAAAAGCATCAGTGCTCCTATCTAGCTCATCATGAGCTAAGTAAGCTGCCTCCCTGCGACGTCTAACTCGCTCCTGTCATTCTGGAAGTGAAGATCTAGCTCTGACTGTACTAAAAGACTGTAACCGTCGAACAAGAAACTCAGCCTGACGACATATCGCCTCCCAAAATCGGAGCTCCTCCTCCTCCAAACCAAGGTGAGCCAAGAAATCCAATGTCGCATTGGCGTTCGAAGTAAAATGGCCAAGCGACTCAGGTGAGCCTGGATCCAATCTGTAAATAAGCCGAATACATCAAATTAGAATCCAAAATATGTCGATCTCGTGGATGTGTGACTGATGAATGCCTGCAGTGAATCTCAGACTGGTAGCTGGTATCTCCAGGCACTGCATAAAGTAATCAAGATATCATTCTCAAAATATCAAAATATTGACAAAAAAAATCATGAATAATACCTGAGTGGGACTCATCAACGGGAGCGACCGCTGAAAGAATCAGGGCCAGGTATCGTAGTAATGGAATGGGCCATCGGGGTGTGAACAGGAACATCAAAAGCTCCACTATGTCCTGATGTCTCGCCAGGAACAGGAAAGGAACCTGAGGGAAAGGAAAAATCCAAAGCTGGTGTCTCGATAGCTGAAGTAACAACATCTGTCATAAGAACATCAGAAGGACCTACTAAAAAATCCTCATGCGCGGTGGGCCCTACATAAACTAAAGATCGGGGCGGAACCTCATCAGGTGTCAAGAGCTGCTGACCAGCTGGACTCGCTGACCAGTCTACTGAGGCTCTAGATGGCCGTCGACGCCTACGAGCAAGGTATCTCTGCATGTACAGGTGATGACTCTCTATCTCTAAGTCTCACTCTAGAAGGAGTGACAGAGCCCTCTGCCCCGGTCATATCTGCACTCTCTTTACCTGTGAAAGAATGAATAGAAATTTGAGAAAACATCTCAATTCATAAGAAAAAAAAGAAAAGAAAGAGAATGTGCATTGGTACCTCTAATGTCAGTAGTACGTGAGGAGCTATGACGAAGTCTCTGACCGATCCCTAGTGATCTCACCTGTCGCTCGTACCTTCTAGCTCCACGCTCCATCGCTGCTGCAAATGATAGTCGTACCCAAGTCAAATGATTGTAACTAACCCCAGTGTGATTGTAAGGCGCTGCCAGGCGAAATCTACAGCCAGTCCCGAGTCTCAATAAATACACCCACATAAGAGAAGCTGCATATAATCGGGTCTCAAGTGGCACTTTCTCTGTCTGTCGTGTATCAACTATCCCAGGTATGAATGGTCTCCCATCGTAAGGAGTTGCCTGAGAAAATCCAAACTGTCTAGCAGCTCGATTGGGCTGATAACCCTCTAAAATGATGGAGCTTCCAAGACGATAACATAGCCAACCTGGACGCATGCTGATGAAGTACTCAGCTACCCGTAATGATCGACCCCCATGGAATGGAGCAATGTATATCTCCCTCGTTTGTCAAGTCCGATCTCTACCTCTCTCATGTCAAGGGGAAGTCCGACCACCTCTGGCTGATGAATGAGAGAAAATCTATCTATGACCAGATGAGGAGCAAAGAAAAGCAATCGTACTCGCTCACGCTCGAAAGTCGAGGAAGCCTGCGCCAACTGAATCACTGAAGGATACCCTCGCTCCAAAAAAGATGAGGGACATTCCAAACATGAGAATGCTCCGTGAATATGTAGATGAATCCATGCATATAAAGACTGCCAAGGTAGCGTCAAACCTCGTAACTCCAAAGAACTAGAATCTGAGATAATCTTCAAGACTCTATAAATCCTGGCAAGCACAACAGGGGCTAAAGATAGGCGCTCTCCCTGAGAAATCTGACTAGCAGCTAACAGGACACTGGAACGAACTGATTCCCCTTTTACAGGAAGCACAAAAATACATAACCAGGTAGTCAAAAAACCCGCCAAGAAGAAGTCCTCATCTATACCCGGTGCGGCTGGGGAGGAATGTCCAACTGGAAAGGATGGCTCAGCAGTCTCCTAAGATAAACAATCTCCAAGCTGTAACCCCAAGTCGAACGGATCACTTGGTGATACCTTTGGCCTTGATAGAAAGTTCACTTGTATTTCGGATCCAAGCATCTACAGGCATTGTGACTCGTGATTTCAATGGCAAATCTGTAGCTTCCTCGACGATAATGGCTCAGTAACTCTGGGTAAACTGATGGTAAGATCATGTGTCCTCGTCGATGCCCATCTGCTGAAGGCTGTCTACAAAAGAGCTCCTCATCGAATACACTCCTCATATCGGTCAGAAAAATTGGAAGCCCTGATGTCGCCTGTCACTCCCATAAAGTAACTGTCAGCTCTTCTGGGCCAATCCAACAACTATTGCGCCCAGAATACCAAAACTCTATCATGCCCCGCACCCATGAGGAAGGAATGTTCCCATAATCAAACATAGAAGAAGAAATGGCTTCATAAACTCCAGCGGCTTGCAATGTCTTCTTGCCAAGAATGTATCTGGCCCATGCTACATATCCACGCGGTGGGCTGAAAACTCGCCCAATGGTTGAATCGCCATTCCAATGTGTGCGACTGTAGCGTGACTCAACAATCTAGATTGTCCTGTCTGCTCAATGGTATCAGCGGCTGGCTGAAGAATATCACACACCCCATAGCTAACTTGGGCCACACTGCCGTCAAGAGGATTGTATTCCCTTCAACTCCATTGAAGTAACCCACTCAGCTGGATCCTGAAAAGTCAGACTATCCGGAGCACAATCTGGAAGGATGGGGGAACGTATGAAGAAGCCATGAGAAATGTCACGACCCATCAGCATATCTTTGTGCCACTCGAGCCTGTCCCTAATATCCATATCTCGGATCATGGCTATCAATAGTAGCCCAGATATGATCCTCGCTAGGCTCATCAGATGGCATATCGGCAGGCCTCCTCCAAAAGAGGGGGGAATGCCCTGACTAACTTTATCGTAATCGTATAAAGGCCTCGCGTCAGATATTGGTTGCGTTGATCGGCGGCTTGCAACATCACATCTGGAACGACCGATCTATGAATCTATAGCTTTCCGCGTAGAAGTAAAGAAAGCTTGAATAAGAATAGTTGATTCAATAGCTGCGGTTAGGCCTTTAGACTCTTCCTACTGTCAAGCTACTACAGGCTAAGACCCTCTAATAGCCATCTCTTTAGCATCCTAGCCCAAAGAATCCCTTCCCTGTCTTCTTACTTATTAATTAGAGGTAGTAGGCACAGTACTACAAGGATTCCAATGCATAGATGATAAATGTACCTGCCCATGATACAATAGAAGACTATAATGTGGTCAAAGGCCTATGCTACTAACAATCCCAATACTTCCCTATGTAATACAGAATCAATGGAAAGATCCCAGGACTTCCAGGGAAGCCTATATCTCACAATCTGGAACAGGCGCCCGCTCCATGGATCCTGGCCTGAAGAGCTTGCCTACACATTGGGTACTTCAATAATATAGATGAATAAGCCCACATTACATCAATATGTCCTCTTGTCCTTGTAATTGTTTTAAGTGTAAGTAGATGCCTTATGCCCTAGATGTACCTCCTAATGTCCTAGATGTTGTTTGGATCCTGCCCAGGGGAGCCGGTGTCCTGTATTAATTCTTCCTGATGTCTTGAAATATGTCCTCTTATCTTGCCCTGGGTAGCCGGTGCCCCCCCCCTAGGGCCTAATACATCTACAACAGATGTAGAACCTGATGGAGAGCCTGATGGAGAGCCAATGCCTCCTAGTCTGTACTAGCACATGAGGACATGAATAGGCAGTACTGGTAAACATCAATGCAGGCCACCCATCCAGTACCTGGCGGTGCCCTCCAGTGTAAACCGAAATTCTATGGGCCAATAAGTCAATTCAAGAGGTAGCACCAGCAACCCAGGGCAATCGAGACAATGAGGCCTGGTAGAATAGAATTAGTACTCCATAAGCTATTTCTATTGATTGGTTCTAATTGGTCTAGAAGATATCCCTATCTAAGCTTGGGACAATAATATATAGAAGGAGTAAGAGGATTCTAAATCAATCCATAAATTTGCCTTTATACTAACCATTTAGAGGAGTCAGGAAGACATTAGTACTAATACGGTACAATTAGGTTCAACCCAGGGCAGGTACTCTACAAGACATCTACTACCCGATCCCTGAGCAATTGCGAAGGGATCTAGTGATCCCTTTAGATGTGATACCCGATAACTAGATTCTAAGCCTACTATCTCTATAGAGCCCTAGTGTAGGATCTAAAGATGAAAATCTTTCTCTGTCTAACTTGGCTGTCCTGGGAGAATCAACAGATTCCTTGGGATGATGATTTGTAACTTGAATGTGCGATCTATGCCAAGTATTACTTAGGGCATTGCTAAGTTTGAATAGGCATTGGACACCGCCCCGTATTGTACCAGGAGGGGCTAATCTAGCCTTTCATACAACATCTTTAGGAGATAAAGACCCTCCACAGCTACGCACTAGGAAAGAGATCCCCGGGCAAATGGTTGGAAAGATTCATTATGCCATGGGGGGGGGACCCTGGGCAAATGAATCCAGACATATTATTTCTAAGTAAAAGCCAATAGAGAACTACCCCGGGCATACCCAGACAAGTTATTGATTCAAGGACATTTAGTTATGGAGACAATTTTGGCAAGCTCCCTTTGGAGTCTTCTCAAGCTAACTCTAGCCCTCCAGATCCTTTTATCTACTTAGGCACTAAAGCTCCATGTATTACTGAGTACTTACTGTAAGCCCTGATACTAGTTAGGGATACAAATTGAGGATACAAATTGAGGCGCCGATAGTATCTCCGCTAGCCCGTAGCACTAATTACAATTATTTGATTAATCCAGATATAATCACACTTAGTGAAGAGGTGAGTAGTAGCCTGGCGGTGCCCTTGTAAGACAGTAAGTCAATCAGTCAATAGAACAGTTGTTAGACATAAGCAGAATCCCCTCTTGGGGCCAGTCTAACAGTACAACATGTTGATGAGGCAAACCCAGGACAATTTGTGAAACTCAATGCCTGACTACGCAGGAGGACCCAGTGGGGCAAGTACAAGGACACATAGAACAAATGGATTAACAAGATGTAGAACAAGTTCCAGGGCAAGCTCCATCAAAGGAAGAAGGTGAAGACATTGAACCACAAGAACAAGTTGATGATTAGGACAGTAGACCAGATAAATCAATACCCTACAGCAATGCTAGCACACATAGAGCCTACTGGGGCGGCCAAAAGGGCTTCTCCCAGCTAGACAATCCTAGACTGTACCAATATATCCCCAGCACCGGCTAGACACAGAGGTTCCCTACTATTCCCCAATTGGAGTTGCCTCATTCCACATCTTCTAGGCATCTATTAAGCTGGCACTTAAAGCTAGGCTATTACTAGGGCAGGCATCACTTTCAGAACAAAATCCAATAGGTTACCACCCATTCGGCATCAGCAACCACTAGAAGGGCAAGCTCCATCAAGGCAGAGCCAGAGGCGAGGCCCTGGCTAAGAGCGGGCGCCCCCAAAGGGCTTAGAGTTACGATAAATCCAATACCTGTTGCCGATTCTACTCAATCTAACCCACTAGATGACACTTACAAATGAAAAGCTCTAGTCAATCAGTTTACTACCTAATTAAGAAGTATATCAACTAGGGCACCCTATAACCTAATAGCCTTAGAGCCAATCTCCAACAATATCAATTGGAAGTATACTCTAAGGGTTAGATGGCTAAAACTAATTAATCAAAGGATAGCCTGGGCCTACTCTAAACCAGTACTAGCAGTGCTCTCCAGAGGGATCTCTTGGCGTATTTAAAGAACTTCCATAATACACCTCTAAGAGAGGGAGACATAATGAAGTATTGGGTTAGATTGAGAAATCAGTGCAGATCTCAGGTACCTCAAAGATTTGTTCTAAACTTCAATTCTTTTCTAAGCCACCAATAGGATTGACCTGAAGATATTCTGGGTATCTACCCTACAGGAGCTAGGCCCTCAGGATCTGTACACCAAGTTAGATTACCTAATACCTTATGTAGAAATATACTGATTAGAGCCCATTCCCAGGTAAGTATCTGTGTAATCTCTAAATGCCCTCTCCACCCAGTATCTTCCTCATGAACAGATGAATACAGCAATAGAAAGATATACCTGGAATCTACAATGGTACACACCTCTTACCACTACTTATGGGCTGTCTATTTGCGTGACTCTCACATAATTGGTATTACTTCAATGCTTATCCAAGATAAGTGGCCCAATTAGTTACATGTAAGCTTCTCAATACAATAGATCTGGGTAGTAGGCGATTGGAAACTTCAATTACAAATCAAAGTACCCTATGGAAGGCAGTCAATTCCTCCTTTAAAGTACTACTAAATTCAATTTACTTATTAGAGGCACACAATCTGTAAGGACCTATTGAAGACTTCATCTAAACAACATATATGCAACAGGCAAGGACTGGCCCAGATATACACCAATACAGTATCCTTAGACTTTCATCTGCGAGGTCCAGGGATAAAGACTCCTCCAATCTCTGTATGGACACCTCCCATGCCTTTATACTATAAAGAACTTTATATTCAAACAAAACTCTTTATTTACCCTTTTATCTAGTCCCTCCACAGAAAGATAGAAGCCTAAGCAACCTACATTATATCTTGTTAGCTATATGGGAGTAATCAGTGCAATCCAATACATTAATTCTATCGATACCCCCCCTTCTACCTACATCCTTTAATTACGTCTTGTTATTGTAAGTTCTTCACTCTAATTCAGGTTTAGCTAATCACTTACGAATCCTATCATTGAGCAAACCATTTTATATATCTAACTGTAGCGCGGAGACTGACCAATTGGGGGAAGTGCCTCTTGAACATTTACAGGAGGGTATCCCCAACATAGTTTCAGAGGGCCTTCTAGCTGGTGCTTAGGAGCGGCATAGAAGTTGTATAGGCAATAAGAGGAAGTAAGTTCATAGGTGGGAGGGGTATATAACAGGATATACCTGATGAATGGGAGTGTGGGCATAAAATAGATAATTGTTACTGTATAGGTAATTGACTAGGATGGACTTTGGTAACTTGTGTCCCGCCCTAATTAGTTTATGCTGTAATCCCTAGGTCTAGAGTGTGCTAACTCTTATTGTTCCTGGATGTGTTCCATTATGCCTTTGATTGGCTTGTCCCTGGTTTTGAAATTTGGGGCCAATAAGCAGCTTTGGGTTCTGTCCTATGGTACGGGACGATCACTTTTATGTGGGCCGGGTAGGGGGTTTGATGTGTTACCTAGATAAAGTACTGGAGCTATACAGTCTAGGTAGTAGTTCTAAAGGGAATCTTGGAAGGTATCTGTACTTGGAGATCGCTTTTAGTAAATACCTTAGGTATGCTAAGTCTTTCTGTAATGTGGTAACACTTAGCTATTGGCAATTATATGCAGTATACTAAGAAGATTTGTGTTACAGGCTAATGCCTGGTACTTTAGAATCGGTCTAGGCCTTTAGTGTTTGGCGGATAAGGATACTTTTCTTCTGAATCTGCCCTGGGTAGGTTCCCTGGCTTCAATTCGGCCCTGGGCATTGGGCCTCATTCTAATCTTGTAATCCCTGTTCTAGGTAGTAATTATAAGTATTGACTTTAGTATGTCTTGACTTCCTGATAGGTCCTAATTATTATGTCTTATTCCCTAATTCTTAGAAATCAGTATTTATCTATACCTGTCCTCCAATGGAATGGGCGGTCCTTAAGTAATAATAATTGTATCGGCATCTCTCCCTGCCCAAATAATCTATTCTGAGTCATAACCTGTATTTGAAATCATAAAATAAGAAGTAATTCCTAGTATTGGCTTAGTGTTATTTGTACTAATTCCTGGTCCCCCATTGTATTTAGAAATAGACTTCAATAATTGAATGGGCCTAGAGTATAATATTCTTCTTATAATGAATCTGTGTTAGTCTCTCATTGCTGGTGTATCCCAGCATTTATCCTAATAATTCTGTACCAATTATCCCTTCCTAGTTGTAAGAAGTTAATTATTAGTCTTAGTATCGGCTTAGCAATCGCTCTATCATGGTACTAATCATGGGTTACCGGATGTAGTTAGTAATTATTATCCCGCCCTAATTGGCTTTACCGGGTCTACTAGAAGAAATTATGGTATCAGTACTGGTAAGTAGCGTAAGAATATTGTCCAATTAGTAAGTGCCCGTCCTAGGTATTTCTAATCAGAGTTGAGTAACTTGCTGGTGCTCGTAAGCACCGACAATACAATGGAGTTGAAGGATAGCTCAACCTGAGTATTGAATACCATCTAATCCTATCGGCCTGATGGAGTTATTGCCTTCCTGGGTGTGAAATCATTTGTTATCTTGTCTTGCATTAACTTGTTCTGTATCTTATTCCTTGTCCGGTATTACTGATCTATTGAAGTTATAAGTGGGTAATTGGCATTTGATTGTGATAAGTATTGAAGATATGTATAATGCCTTGAGTATTGGAGTAGGATGGAAGTATATCCATGTAAGCCAGATGTAGAGGTAGAAGCCTATAAAAGCAATCCTGGGGCACTACTAGTAATCCTATGGCTATCTATCACTAAATGTAGAAGCAAACCCTGAATTGAGAACTCTTTTCCCAAGGCCACACCTAATCTAAATTACAACTTCCGAGCCCCTATAGACCTAGCACACCTACTGGAACGACTTCAAGAACTTCTATGTAGAGGGATTAACTAGTAATAAGTAATTTGTTTTATAGAGGATACTTAATAAGTGTAGTTAATTACTGTAGTGATAATGATTAAGGATATCTGTGTGAGTGTGTCTAACTGAGGTACCTGCTAGGGCATAATTGTCAAATACCTTCTAAGATTCATTGGGGGTACTAGGAGATAAGTGTATCTGGTACCCTCTTGATCAAGGATATTATTCTGTAATTACCAATCCTGGAGAGAACACCTTTGATTAATTCCAACAAGATACCCATCTCCGTATTGAGCTCCAGTGCGGGACTCTAAGAAGTACAATAAAAGGCCACACATGTACTACTAACTTGTACTTATATAAGTATAAGCCCAGAACCTTATCTTGATGTCCCACAGGCTACATCTACACTACAATCTAAGCCAATACTACTAGTACTATCTAACTTCATCATGAGGAGACTTATAAACTAGCCTATAGATCCCATTGACTGACCTATATACACTAATAGATTCCTCATAACACTACTTAGATCGATTGTACCACTAATCATTTCACCAATATCTCCACTAATTAACCAATAGATGAACCAGAAGTAGAATAGAAGTAGGCACATGAAGAGAAACCTACATCAAGTACAGGAAACAGAAGTACACAAGCCCTGGGCCTACCGGTGGTACAGTGGAAGCTTCAATAAAACAAATTAGATAAAAGAACCCTACACTCAACGCCTCCAGCCAGGGCCCCAGCAACAATCCATACAATTGAAGAACATATTGATAAATACCTCTAGTCAATACCTGCCCTCCTGTAGAACCAAAGGAACATCTTGGATAGACTAGGCATTGGTGAACAGAACATGAGCCCACCCTGGCCAACTCTTGGCTTCATCTAGTTAAACCCTAGAAGCATTGTGAAGTAGACACCAGACATCACTCCCAGTACGGTACTACTCAGTAATACACATCTAAGCAATTGGAAGGATTGAGATCCTAGGGCACATGAAGGCTAGGACATCGACACAACCAGAAGCTACTCCAGGTAGATCTTGATGGAGCCCACCCAGGGCCAGTACAGATGTATAAATACAAAGATTGATTCATAATTACAATTCGGCCCCAGGAATCTTCATGGGTAGACCCAATTAAGTATAAACAACCCTTTGGTTACAGGAAAGTGACTAAGAATAGAAGAGTATACTCCATATAGAAAGGCAAATTCATAAATTATGGCATCCCATGAGGGCCCTGGCGTACCTCGAATCAATGGAATACCTGCTTAGATACAGTATTGAGTAGATTCCAATCTTATTACCCTGATATATACAGCTAAACTTCTTGGAATACGGCGTAGGGCTACTAATTACCTAGAACATCTGGGATACGCTTTATCTCAAGTGGCTATAGGGTAGTCATAGATTTGACCTCAAGGCATCTCGACATTCCTCTGGAAGATCTGGAGGACTATACGTACAAGCTCTTGATTCTACTTTGATTACATTGGATAGATCCCAGTAAATACAGGGCACTTATATACGGAGATAGCCTATCACATTATACACTGAGGGATACTGCAGAGACAAGCTGGCAAATATTAGATACACATTAGATACACACATTAGATAGAATTTGTTGTTTCTATTCTAGCCATTTCAAAGATGAAAGCCCTGGGATATTTGGTTCTAGCCAGTCTAAGACATCTATTAGATTCGAGATCCAGTGAAAGGGCCAGCCCAAGCACCTCCAAGAATAAGTCAAAGTAAATCTTACCCTGATTGCTACTATTACTTGCAGAAGGCCAGCTACAATTCATCTTTGTATTAGTGTCAGGAGATTTCTATTTGCTGTTAGATAAATGAAGCTTGAATATTGCCAAGGCATAATTGAGGTGTTAGCCTGTGAATCAAGCTATTTATTGATTGTGTAGATAATAGGTATTGATGAATGACTTATTCCAGTAAAGGCTTGAGGAACACTTTTCTTAAATGTATACCTAGGTCAGGATGCTTAGTTAATCCCTAACCCAGGCTACAGATATGTTTTCAATAGTTATCGCAATCACAACTGTCTAATCTCGTGCTTAAAGGGGTTCGCAGTACTTGCTTTATGCCTTTCCTTCTGACTTTCCTGAGCGAGGAAGGGAATCGCTACTTCGGATGCAAGGTTACCAGATTCATCTTCGGATTCTTCAAAGGATGTGGCCGATGTAGCATATGAAAGAGAAGAAGCTCTTGGTCTCAGCTGAGTGAAACTGTCCCTACCCCGCTAATTCCGAATGCAGTTTCCCAAGAGGTTTAATAGGGACGTACTTACATACCTTTTTCCAGTAGCTCTAAAGAAAAGAGTCCTCCTATGAGAAGCTTAGTAGAAAGAAAAAAATCGGTTAAGGTCAAAGGGGAGAAGAAAAAATCTCTCTTTCAGGCTTCCGCTTCCGTGCCTAAACGTTAAGGGTGCTTGTTGCCGCTAGTAATTCAGCGTCTTTCCCTACGCTAAGCTAGAGCTATTAGATTCTAGTTAGAAACTGATCTGGGTAATTAGAGGCTTCTTCTTCTATTCCCAGTTCGGTCTTTGAGTAAGAATGAAACTTGTTGAAGTTACGTGGGAACAGACTCTTTCATGCTAATGAGTCAAAGGCAAAACAACTCTACTCTTTATCCTCTCCGAGGGCTAGGGTCAACTTTCGATTAGACTATCCGTTCAAGAAAAGAAGAAATAGGTCGTACCCAGCCTATCACCAACTATCTTCATAACGGACTATGGATAGTTTGACTATACCATAGTAGGGTGGAATTTTGAGCGAATGAACCACTATTTTAGAACTAGACTACCCTGAACTAACCCTAAGATGCGATGGTTTTATACATATGGGCATGCGAAAGAAATGCTTTCCTTATTTCCATGAAGTCAGGATTTCTTAGGACCAGGCATATATATTGACTATTCGAAAGCCTCCCCCTCATTTAGATTCCTGCATCCGGAGTGAGGAATATCAGTCCGTCCCTTTAGTAGGATTGGCTCCAACCGGATGAGAATAAGCCCTGCTGCAGTTGCACGGCAAGGGAAGGGCAGTTCGGAAAAGGGTTCGGGTGCTTTCTCGGGCTTCTTTCTTCGTCTATCCCCTTTCTCGCCTTGTTGCTCCATAATGACCACTAAACTTCTATGCATACGGATTTCTTTATTGGGGAGGTTTTGACGATCGAAGGTTGGAATCCATCTCCAGAACGCTCGACTGCTTTGAAAGGAGAAGAGAAGGGCTGTTGTGATTCTACGGTTTAGAGCATTACCAAGATAGCTAGTTAGCTCCTAGTAGCTCTTAGTAGATGGCCGTCCCAACCACTTTTCTTGATTCCTTACCGGCGAAATGAAGAAGGAGAGATCCCTATCCCAACCAGATAATCTTTTAGACCTTGTTCTATTATACGCCTCCGCCTTGGTCGAGTCAAAACATCCTCCGATACTACTTCAACTAGAGTCATCTCCTTTGGTTGGTGGTTTCAGTGCTATCCTCGATCCTTCTTTCGCTACTGAACTATCTGGGGCAAGGAAAGCTTCTTATTTAGAGGCGGGGAGTGAAGCTAGGATACTATACTACCTGGTATTGAAGGAAAGCAGTTCAAGCAGCTAAAGACTGACTTCCCTTCATAGGAGAGGAGTTGAAGAAGCTACTAATCCGGGTATTCCCCCGAGGATGCAGGAAAGTAGGTTCGAAGCTACTCGACCTACCAGTCGAGTACTTCGTTCCTCTCCTGCGTATCTGAGCTGGAAGTGAAAAGTCATTGTTTGCTTAAAACAGACAGTTGGCTGCACGGAAGGCACATTTATGTACCTTAGGGCAACCAGGCAGGCAGTGATGTATTGTCTGGTCAACCCGAACTTGGCGACCTCGACGTCATCACTAACCTGCGATGAAATTTCGTTTGGTATAGATCAGTCTATCAAAGAGCATAACCGTCGCTTAACCGCGATTTCTCGAACGAGTTAAGGTGAACCGGCCATACTATGATATGGACTGCTGCAATGTGTAAACAGTCATTGCGAACTGAAGCATTGAGTGCACACTGGCTAGTCTGACACTAACCTACGTTTGGATTCGTAGGAATAGAGTGGCAGAGAGCGTTAGATCAACGACTTAGTTAATGACTAAGAGCCACACCTCTGCGGGATGACACCCGTGGTCCAGAAAACGGTTTCGAGTGAAACAGCTTCGAACCTAGGCTCAAACTTCATCTCATCCTCATTAGAGGATCAATGAGTTTTCACCCAAAGGTGGGAGTAAGTGGGCCATAGATCTACGTTTATCGCTGTAGTACACCTCTCTTTAGTTAGGAGGTTACAGTGGGTAAGCTGCGGAGCGAAAGCGGGGTAGTCGGTAACGATGTAGATCGAAACCGATAGAGATAGAGTTCTCATCGGAAGCTGACAGCGTGGTATGTACTCCAATATTCTTGCTAGTGAAAGGCGTAAGCGCTAACAGCGCGGCCTTCACTGGCTTAGAATATTCTGATATGGTAACTCATTGCCTCATAGGTAATGCTTTTAGTTAGTGGGTCAAGACATCTGGACGTTAGCTAGTGCGGTGAACCACACCAGCCGTACAGTAAAACTGATCCAGCCTTACTCCTTACTAACATATGATAGTCTGATAAGCTCTTCTAGTAGCAGGCCTCCTCCAAAAGAGGGGGGAATGCCCTTTAGCAAGGCGGGTCAGAATCTAAGCTCGTCAATGGCTTGGCTGTCCTGTTGTTTTCTTTTCTCTTTCTCGTCTAGAATCATTCTTTTCTATCTTCGTATATCATAAGATCTGATTTTCTCTCTGGGAAAAGCCATTGCTTCTAATGGTAGCCAAGATCACAGAGTAGATCTCGCCCAAAGGTGCCTATGAATAGGCGGGTTGAAGCAACTTGCTACTTCTATCGCATTCAAGTCAGGCTTTTCTTTTTGACCCTGAAAGCCGTATGGAGCGCTTTCGCATCGTCGGCATGCTCTCCCTCTTTTTTTTTTCTTTTTGTGCATTGTCTCTCTGTGTTGTAGTGTTGTACTCTGAGCTGTTGTTCTTAGCTGTACTGGGTTGTACTTTGTTGGTGCCACAGGAGATTGAAAAATGCCCCCTGTCTTTGAGAGTAGTTGTGAGTTGGTTGACTGTCTTTAGTAGCTTTTTCTTCATGCATTCATGATTATTCTAACTGCTTTCTGATATACTTTCATTTCCGGAAAGAAATGTTTCGTTGGGAGAGACCAGATGACTTGCCTCCGAGCGAGCCTAGTGAGGATGTCATCTGGGAGGCGATTGACAGACGGGATCGTCGGGGTACTGTTGACGTTCAGGACAGACTAGAGCAGCACCGGGACATGTTGCAGGGGCGAGACACTTTTCACAGTTTCTTTACTCGTTTTCCCCTACTTCCAGAGTGCTCAGAGGATTCTGTTGAGTTTGCGGACAGGTTTTCCTTGGGTTACCAGCCTTAGGTTGCAGTGCGGGGAGTACCACCCGCTCGAGAGTTCCATTGCGCAGATTGGTAGTGGCATTTGTGACATTTTGGAGCCAGCTGCAGACGTACTTGAGGCAGTCGGACAGTCCAGCCTCCTCAGCCACCGTCAGTTACAGTCTTCACCTTTGGAGTGGCCGAGAGATTCGACTTTTGGACAGATTCAGATTAGGCATCTAGGCAAGGAATACTATGAGCTAAAGTCCCTGGAATGGATAAACCCCTAGTCTAGCTAAACATAGAAAGAAATGGCATACTACCAGAGTACCTACAGGGATTAGAAATAGTGTAAGAAAATGTACTTTACGGTATACCTGGGAAATGGAGGTAACTAATAATAGGGTACAGAAATACATAAACACAAATTCAGCCTCGGGCACGCCCTCGGCCAGGCGATTACTAAGAAAAAGAAAAACTTTGAGTTGTAGATATCGGAGGGCATTTGCTCACTAGAGCCCGGACCAAAGGCTCTAAACTTTTAGAACTTTCTTTTATCCTTAGGTACCGAAGGGCATTACTTCATGTAGGTGTACTTCATTGAATAGATTCTAATCGGAAAGACCTCTACATCCCCCTTTAGCAGCTTCTCTTCTAGCCTCAGGCTCTTTAGTGCTAATTAACTGGTAGCCATCTACACAGCAGGTACCGGGGTAAACATAAAGACAGGGTCCTCCCCGAGGAGGCCCATGCCGAGGTGCCCCTGGAGAGGTCCTAAGAATCTAGAACATTGTTTGCATCTCTCTAAGATTCATACCTGCTAATCAGTGTAGTACTGGTATAAGTCAAGAATACCCATTACCAGCCTCCAATTAAGGCAGCTAGAACTCTATCAAGGGAGGAGGTCAATTCATGTGATGTTTGAGAAAGAGCCATGTCTGTGTACCTGTACTTACTTCAATATTCCAGTCTATATGTTATTGGCCATATTCCACAAGGATGAAAATGGATTGCCCCGTATAGCTAGTTATACAGCCTCAAGTACAAAAGATAGGAGATCTGCTGTCAATGAATTCAATTTCCAGGGCTATTTAAGCCTTCCAATGGCAATTTGAAGTGTAGCTACTGCCTCCCTCTGACTTAATCGGCCATAGGCCTCATCTACCAAGTATTTTACCAAAGCCTCAAGCTTCCCTTGGAGGTACCAGGATCCCCAAGGGCGTGTAGCTACTTGTCCATCTCCCAATTCCTAGACAACTGTAGACCCATAGGGTCTGCCAAACTAGATGTAATCACGCCGTTTCCTCAAAGGAGACCTTGAAACAACTCAATCAGAGTTCGGTGTTCCTCATACCTGGATTCTACTCTGAAAGAGCAGGAGAGCTTGCTCCGGGACTTATAACCCAAGGTTCAAACCTAGAGGAAGATTAGCCGGAATAAATCAACATGGCCACCAATTCATTACCAAATGATAATTAGAACAGAGCAGGTCTAAGTTAGACCCCTGTAGGGTTACGGCCACACAATTGGAGGAATTAGCAGCACCTACTAGCCATAATAGATTTAGAATCACAGAGGCATATAACCGCCCCTAATTGCTAAACAAGTAAGTATTAGACCTCTTGAGGGGTACCTTGGAAACCAGCTAACTTCAAGGCAGAGTAGTAGTCCCGATGCCTCTGTCAAATCCCCAGAGGAGCCCTAATAATTAGACGGTGTTTCCTCGCCTGGGTATACTTATAAAGGTACATAATAATGAGGGTAACTTCTAAAGGACATTGGAACTATACCTGTATTAGATTGGTTGGGAAGATTGGTTGGGGCATTAACCAGAACAAGCAGATACTTCTGATGGAGGTCTTTTATCAGTATCGAATTTGTAATCCCCTCTTAGATGTACTGGTCTGGACGTAACTGTCCTCCTCAATGGAGTACCTTGGGATTGCTGGTAGATATGCCCGCCCTAGGTGTATACGTTTTATCAAAAGTTCCAATTACCCCAATAGAGGAGTGCTGATGGTCTCTACGTACCTGTAGCTCGGTACAGGGGACTAGCTATCTATAGGCATAATTGGAATAGAGAAGACTTATAAGTTACTTTCTGGAGGCAGAACCTTAGAATAGAGGCTAAGCCCTAGTGATTGGTCGATAATTTGAAAGCCATCCTCCAATTAACCATAGGGGCTCCTTGCCATCCAAGGTGAGGGGCTGTTTACTGAGTAACTTATGCCTGTACTGTAAGAGGTATTTGCAAAGGCAGTATGTAAGATATCTGTAGTAGAGCTTCTAGGAAGTTGCATCACTCTTGAGTGATTTTGTGTTCCAGATAAAGGAATCTGCTAATCCTAGAGACGGATTGGCATTTCTATCAGCTCAAAATTGAAATAGTGGTACTATTCTAAAGGAGATTCTATTTATCTCCTGTAAGGGTCTTTGTAATCATCAAGGCCTACCCTCACCTGCTTATATATAATAAAATGGAGTTACCCGTAGAATCTGAGGTTTAGTTATAAAGTGGACAAGATGACCTTAGGGAATATCAATAATGGTAATCAGAGTAGCTATGTAGTACATTGGGTTATATAGGTAAGAATTTGTATCTGTGTATAACACAGGCTCGAAGATCACAGTATAAACTTGTGTTTAATAAAACCTGCTTAGGGTTACTTTCAATCTTTGCGGAGGGCGGCTAGGGTATAAATCCAATGGGTACTATGCCGGTAAGTCAAATTCATCTAGTGTAGGGCATAATCTAGGTATAGACTAATAGGTTTGATTACTGAACTAGTAATTAATCGGCAAATTTGGAATTAGTTTCACCATAGGCCACACCCAGGGGGTGCACGCAGACTACTTTATGGTTAAGTATAGGTTATTGGACTAGAATACTACTATTTGTAAATACCATCAAACTATCCCTGTAACATAAAAGTTCTCTAATTACTAATCTTGTAGGCTTATATGCTCTCCATATTTCAATTGGGGTTTCCTTATCGGGCTCTTCCCGGAGTAGACTTTGTAGTAGTTCCTATGTATACAGGACACTGGCCTTTACTTCTTACTAAACCTTATTAATTAAGCTATAATAGTCCGCACCCCCAGTATACCCCCAGGATATTGTTTTCCATGGAAAGTCTGTTGTGGTTCCAAATTCATTGAATACCAACTAGATGAGCCAGCTATAGCTGTTGGAATTTCTGATGAAGTCTACAGATATTCTATACTGCAGGGTATAAGAGGATAGATCTAATCTGTGGAGATCTAGAATGGAAGTCTATGGTGGATATGTACAGAACTTTCGTGAAATTGGAGGTATAGTAGGAGACAGGGTATAATAGGAATGTGCAAACCTCAATAAGGTCAAGGTAGCTCCCTCTGGGTATACCCGGAGAAGGGTCCGAAACAAATTCAACAAGGCTGGGTACTACCTGGATACTTTCATCCAACTAACAGAGCCCCTGACTTAGTCAAGATAAAATACAACCAAAGGACTAATACAATTTTACCGCCATAATTTCCATGGTTATTATGGCTCTTTGAAAGATAGCCCACACCAGAGCTTGTCATTCTCCAATTATGGGTTGATAAATGCACCTGTGCTAATACTTTATGGTGGGGTTATTGGGGGGGGAGCATCCTAAACTTATAGGCTAGAAGCTTCAGATTATGATTTACCGCTCCTTTAGTAGATATAGTAAGTATTAGAAGCTCTAGGATAGTTTCCTTCTTTAGTATCTAGTGATTATGTTCAATGATAGGCACTCCTCTCCTCAGTAATAGATTAATCTAAAAGATGTGGCGTGTTGAGAAGCTTAGAACTTTTGGGTATTAGGGCAGGCAGAGCAAGTACAGATAAAGAGAAGATACAAGGGTCAGTAGATACATCTATGAAAAGACAAATACTGTAATTTCAGCTACGATATTCATTATCTTAAGGTTGTAAAGGGTGCTCGCTAGTACTACTATGTTAATTCTGGGAGGTGTTTATACAATATTTTCCTCTGCCTTATTATTAAGTTTTCAATCAATCGGTTTGTTTGAGAAAGTCTTTATAGATGCTACTGTGCTTGTAAGTGTAGGTTGGATACTTTGTGGATAGGCAGTGTTGGAATACAAGCCTCTGACTGCAATACTACCAGTAGGATAGAGAAATTCACATCCTAGAGCAAATTCTATTATAACTAATTCCATTACATTTATCCTGCCTTGAACATAAATAATCTTAGTCTAGCTTCCCTTTTTAACCAATGTATCAATATACATAGACCTAAGGAATAATGAATAAGAAAAACAATTACTAAGATTCACTAGATTAGGTCCAACAGAGGATAACTACAATAGACGTTTAGAAATACATAAACAGTTACCAAAACATAACCTACTATTAATTGTGTCTTTACAATAGTTTGGATATAGCTCTGTAATATGATTCTTTCACTAATGCGTCTCTCTTGATGAATTAGTACTTCTTGTTCCGGATTTTCTCTTGTATTGGAAACTTCAAGGGATCCTTTTACAACTCAAGTATTAGGGGTCTAATGGCTGCTTTATACCCATTATTCATCGAACCGTTTAAGTTACATTCATGGATTACTGTCTTAAGGAAAATGCCAATAATTTCATCACAGGGTGGGAACTCTGTAGATCTCCCTTACTAGGTGTATCTTTGATTGAATAAGTATCATCTAAGTATATGTTTACTCTTAGATTGCCAATTTCTTATGTGCTAAATGTATTAGACTGAAAGCCAGGATTACAGGTCCTCGAGTGAGTGCATGGATAAGTTACCAATTCCTTTTATCTGTATTGGTGTGTAATAATCTGTAGTCCAATTGTCAGTATTGGTCCCTGTACTTGTACTCTATCAAGGGTATTTCTTAGTACTGGGGAATATTGCAGATATATGGGTCCCTTTGATCAAGTCTGTATCCTGGTCTCAATGGAGCAAAGCCTCCAGTGGGCAACGAGAGGTGTCTTCCCCGAGGGACCCCGTGGGACCGAGGGTACCCACTTACCGGGGTATCTAGTGTTGCCCTAGATTTGACTTGTTGGTAGGGCCGGCCAACCCGGTGTATTTACTTTCCTTGATGTTGAGGCCTAGTGTGGGCCTTCTGTGCACTTATAAAGGGATTGCCAAGATGTAGCCTGGATTAGTTAGTATGTGCCTGTCCTCCAAGGGTTACTATTGCCCTGGGTGTGTTCAACTTTCAATGGGCCCTAGACTTGTTTTCTGGGGGGTGCCACCTTGATGATGCAGTTGCTGGTTCAAAGCTTTAGTGAAAGAAAAGAATTTCCAATCCTCTGGTAATCCGCTGTGATACCCCTATCGATGACCTGCTGTGGCGGTTATCCTACCCGGTTGGTTACGGCAGTGTCGCGTCCTGGTAATCTCCCCATAGTGGAAAGGAGCATTGTTCAGTAGTGCATTTGCAAGTTAGCATTTCGGATCCAAGCATAGCAAGCTACCCTGGATGGAGATTTAGGAAGTGCCCACTGGTTGTTGTAGGTTCTATTGCAGGCGTGGCCTTTACTTGGTCATTGGTTTACCTTTGTTATTTTACTACTTATTGCCTGGGCCTTCTTTACAGAAACATTAGATCTAGACTATGTTATTTCCCACCGGTTTGTCAGATAGAAGTATCGCTAGTTGGTATATTATGAGTATTTGTAATGGTATTCTTCTGATGGATAGGGTGCTTATGTCTTAAGGCTTGATATGTAGGGCAGGTCTATTATCTTGAAATACACTGGCTTACTTTACCTGTAAATGCTTTACCAATACTCCAGCTTACGTACCTATACTACACAGCATCCACTCCAACAGAGCCAAACGAGAAAGTGAATCAACACAAGGCATCGGCTCTGGCCACACAAATTCTTAATCAATTAATGGATATTATCTATACCATAGAAGATTTGCCATCTCATTGGTCCGCCAAAGTAAATCACCAATTCAATAATTTATCAGCTACAATAATTGAAACTCAAATAGATTGAGACCAGCTGATGTAGGGCTTATAATCGGAGATATCACATATCCATTACCAGTAATTGCCAATTGAGACCCAGTACTGGTGTTAGATAGAAGGGCTGGTTCCAACCTAAGGCACGACACAACACAAGAAACCTCTGGCCCAGGTAAGACAATGAATCCCCGATCCCTATGTATGGGATATATGCAATGAAATTGATACAAAGTACAGTAGATACCTGGTACAAGCCTATACATACAATAACTAATAAATGACAAGGAAGGTAAGGGTAAGGACATAATGAGGGCCTATCCTGGTAGGGCCGAATTGGAATTTATCTTAATATCTTCATTGTACTTGTCTTTGCTCCCTCCTGCCCTGGGTTGCCGCTGAAATTGAAATGTGTTCTACCCTTCCAGTGTTAATGGAATTCCCCTGTATACCTGAGCGGTGCTTCCACCGCGAGGGCTAAGGACCTAGGGGGAATTGGTGTCTTTTTCATTCTATTTGCCTTCATGTGATCTATGTGGTACCCCCAGGCCGACTGAGCTACACGAAGCTAGGCATAGAAACACAGAAGTACAGATCCAGAGTCAATACACCGGGATTAGAGGACACATTGAACCCCTAGGCATTACACAATAGAACTATTAATTACATCCTCCACATCATGAATAGACTTGGGTTACATGGGAAGTACATCAAGAAAAGGATAGATAAGGCAAATTGGACCAGAGGGGCGGTAAAGCAACAAACCCTAGGGGTCACCGGAAAGGCTTTGCCATTGGTTTGGCTGCTGCAGAGAAAAGTATCCCGTGGCCTGGAATATTGACCCATGATGAAGCTTTGGAGTTAGACAGCAGAGGTACTAGGAGTTCAAGGTTTGATTTAACATCGATCAAACATAGAGTTTGTAATTAAGTGTGCATTGATACCAAGTGCTTTCAATGATGGTGCCAATAGTCTATTAGGTATTTGTGTTCCTAGGTAATCTCTGTAATTGTACTAAAGGTAACCTATGTCTTTTAATTGCTAGAGACCTCCCCCAGGGCAGATTCAATGAATTGCCTGATGCCTTTGGAAATAGGTATACCTAGTAAGACTAGAATATCCTTACCCACACTCTGATAACTTAAGGCATCCCCAAAGACTAGAGGGAATATCAGTAGTACAACCTAGAAGAAGGATCCCCCAGAGGTCTTCAACATGAGATCCCAAGGTTTCTCCAGTAATAGATTAGGTGGTAGTAGGGGGGCTGAGCCTAAAACCCTGGTCGAGGGACATGAAAACTATTCCAACTAACTACCTCTAGGGCCATCCTCGGCAGGGACCTGATTGAAAGTCTTAGGAACTTCCCTGGGAATATCCGGTTATTTGAGGTAGATACCTGTATTCAAAGTAGTGAACTCCACGGAAATACCTCTAAGGTATTCTGCCTTTAAACAAAACCCGCCATTTATCAGGTATCCCTTCATTTCATCCGCAGTACCACTAGAAGGACAACTATAACTTGAAGTAGCTCAGATACTTATCAGATAAGTTCTCAATTAGCCAAGGAAGTATTAGGACATACTGAGATGATCAATGAAGCCCTCTAGGTCTTAGATATAGTATGGAGGTACCAGGGCTACTTGGAATGATTATCATCTTACTTTATAGAGTACTTTAGTATCGGGTTCTGATAGGGCTGGCTCTTAATATTCTATTATGTGTCTGGACAGGTACGGATAGTTATGTCTCCTGCCCGGGGGTGTCTCTCCAGAGGTGAAGTACACCCAGACAATCTAAATAAGAACAGAAAGACATCAGGACCAATTGTCAATGCTACTGGTGGGCCTAGGATATTATTCAATAAGAAGTTTGATAAAGTAAATATTCCTGGTGGTGCCCTACTTACACTAGGACAGTAAGACATAATAACTAATTGAAGCAGTAGGACATTATTGATAAATAACACAGAGCTACACCAGGATACCAAGGAAGTTCATAATTCTGTATTGAAAGTAGATACCTAGCTCGAAACGCATATGGGCGGCCCTAAGGATACTTAGAAGGTAATTAGGGATACTTAAACATAAATTAGCTCGGAGTCACACGATGTGTACATTGGGAGACGGCCCGGTGGATATAAGCAAACATTGGAACATTTAGTAGAACCTAGAACAGATTTAGTGATCCCCCATTGCCCCAGGATACCGAGGTACGCTGGGCCAATTCAATAAGATAACTAGAACATCTATTGAAGGACACGCCAACATGCCGTAGGCATCTTCATCAAGGCAAGTACTATTAGAATCAGAATAATGAATTCCAGGAAATGGCTGTACATCATAAAATTAGTTAGACATTAATAGGGTAGGCCTATGTAATCAATACATCAAACTTTTTTAGAACAATTAGAAGAACCCCCCCTCTAAGCAAAGGTTGAAATAAAGATTTTGAATCTTCGAGCCAGATCCCTTGTATCACAGTATCAGGGGCAGGATGGACTTTCCCGGATAAACATCGGAGTGTGGGTGTAAGGCCAATAAACCTAATCAGAGATACAGAATAATCAACAGCCCAATACATCCTTGATACCCTCTAGCTAACTAGAGCCTTTCTATTGAAACATATCTTATCTATGCTGGTTGTATACCCTTCCTGTCTAACTTGTGTGGCCGTGTATTGAAATTACCAATTTAGTAAGACGAAGCCTGATAAGGACCAGTAGGTCTTTGTGCTATCTAATATCTATGGCTGGGATACAATCCCTTAGTTTGAAGCTTCCTCAAGGTATCCCCCCTTGGCTAAATTGTACCCTAGGGCCTCCTCCTAGAGGCGTTGGTTTTATCGGCCCGGGTGTTGCTGCTACTTCTAGTGTCTTTATTGGTCTTCCCGGTAAGTAATTTGAAGGTGCAGCCCAGAAGTGCCCGGGGGGTACCGGGAAAACATTTCAAGAGGATGACAATTTGACTAAGACAGAATACTATTGAGTAGTACGGGCCTCAAGCCCCATTGGCACTATAAGATATACTCCAGGTGGAATTCAATAGAGATACATCAGGTAGAACCAATTCAAAGGTAGATTGAGGATATTCTACAACAACAGAGACTCACACCTGGGTTACATTAGAGTAGATTGGAAAACACATACAGCTTATTAGACACCATGGGCAGAAGTACACTAGAGGACAAAAGAAAAGATCTTCAATAGCATCTTCAACAGCATCATAGAGTAGATCCTCCCCCCAATTACTTCATACAATTAATGGAATAGCAGGACAAGGATATTTAATAACACCCATGGAGGATAGGCAACAAGTACAAATCACAAGATCTCGACTACAATAGTATTATATAACAAAGAAACAAGGAGATAGGTTAACAGCAATTAACTTCAACTTAAAATGTCTTATTCATTGGCTCAAATCACCACCGGGCCGTCCTTCGTGCTACGCCAGGCCCGTACTCTATAAGCCTTCAAAGGTGTCCATATAAGCAGTAAACTATTTCTAATTAGAAGCATCTAGTAACAATTAGACAGATTTCTATTATCTCAGTATAACTCCCTCACGGAGCCTGGATATGAACATAATTACCTTGCACCATAGGTTTCTTCATTGAGATACCTCTTAAGGAATAATAGATTGTACTAGCCAGAAGATATTCTAGTTGAGGATTGAATTTCATTTCACTCAAGAGGATTCATCTAGACCTAGCCCTACAAGTCTTGATAGAAATCCCTAACCCCTTTAGTGCCTTTGGTAGTGGCTTAGCTAAACAGTAAACTTCAGATATTAGTCCCTTCGTTAGCTTCAATTAATACTAGCCATCCTTCAGTAATAGGCACCATCTAATGCAAGGCAACTGGGATTGAAGTACAACCTATCCAGAGTAATCAATACCACTTGGGGATTACTTGTATCGGCACAATTTCACGAATGAAAATCCATTCTAACTTAGAACCTAATGAATCGGCAATTCCCGTAAATCCCCTAGCTTTGGGCGACCTCTTGATATACCCTATATATCGGGCTACAGGCCAATGGAAAGAACTACAGGAAAGCTCAATAAAGTAATCGTCAGTAACCGGCAGTAACCGGCACAGCTAGTGATTGTCTATACCACATATTGTAAAAGAACCCCAGGACAGGTACCACGAGGACATAGAGGGCAGTGACATGGGTTTCAATCTAGTATTGGGTAGATCTAAGTATGAAGAGCCTAGTGTAGGCTGTGTATTGAAGTTTATATTCACTTATGTTAAGATTTGTCTAGATGACTATTGATGGGTAGGCTTTGTGCTGGTATAAATAATAGTGGGGCTTAGAAAGCTTCAGTAAATTGAAGTGTATACCCTCAGGGGTACTGGCCGGGTCTCATGACTGTGTAATATTTTACTCAAAAAGGCCTAAATCAATATTACAAAATACATTGAAAGAAGGACTTAGAGGTCTTCAACAACAAATCCAGGGAACCCTGCAACCAATTTATCAAAGATCTCAAACATCCCATGGACTCCTATACCGGGATACATAAAGAGATATCCTCGGGAATAGCTAATTTGTGTAAAATACCTATCTAATAGACTTGTCTTCAATACTTATCTTGGGCCTCTGGGATAAGAATCCGTGTAACCTTCTCCTATACCGAGCTTTGTACTTATCTTTGGCAAATTACTATTATAAGGTATTCCTTTTGTTCTTCAATTTCATCCAATAAGGGGGACAAGATACCAACTTATGGTACCAGTATAAGCTCTATCTAGGTTGTAGGCTTGTCAATTTTCAAAATCTTGGAAGAGGACCCCTATGGCCTCCGGGTTTCCCCTGGGAACCAGGGCAAGCCCCGGGCTTATCTACCTTGGCATCTAATATGCATCCATAATGAAGTAGCAAGATCCAATACATTTTATGAGGCCCCATACAAAGACAATGATATAATCTATCCTGCTTTCCCTAGGGCTTTCAACAGGGAATTCCTCGCTTTATGGGTCCTAAGGAAGTGGGGATGTTATTTCAGTGGGCTAAGCCTTATTAAGGGTCTATTTCTAATCGCTTAATTACAATCATAATTGGAAGGACTAGAACGGAAACTTTTGAGGCAATTAGCAAACCCTCTTTCCATGGAAACCCTTTAGGATAAGGATACTCAGTATCTTTAGTTTAACCATAAGACACATTTGTAAATTGATCTTCTGACCTACCAGGGACGGCTTACCATAGGGGTATTTTGACTTTAGCTGTACCTGTCCCCAACTATGAATAATACAATTTAGATAGGATAAAATGTATTTCCTGATGTATTGACTTAGGTACCAAGCATCGGGCCGAAGCTCAAAGACTTTGATTCCAAGGATTTCATTTGACCTCAATCCCTATAAGCTTACCTTCAAGGTGTATATAAAATATCTCTATTAGGGGGCACAACATAGACTCTTTCATGTCAATGAACTACCTGAGTCATGCTCAGGCGCCTCCCTTCCCAAAAGCTAAAGCTCTTTTAGAGCTCCGGGTCCGGGTGAGCTCCGCTGTTGACCTATCTTCAATGAAAGTGAAGAAAAGAACGCCTATGATTGAACTATTTCAACTTAGAGAGCGTTTAGGTACGCGGAACGAGTACCTTAGAAGGTACTCGATCTTTGGTAGGTTGTCTAACGGACATTGTCTTGCAGTGCATCACATAGTGCGAGAGATTCTTCGTATTCATTCGGCTTCAGGAGCCCTTTTTACGGGACAATACCTAACTAAAATGTGTAGGATTGCACATTATGTGGTATTGGGAAGCTAAAGCTTTCCTCTTTGAAGTAACCAATGAAAAAAACTTATGTCTCTTTGACAGGAGATGGCATACCGCGTTTAGTTCCTCCTTATTATCGAAAGATCCTAAGAAGGAGAACTGAACCTAGAATTGTCAAATTGATACTGAGCTTGTGCTCTTTATCTAAGGTTAGAAAAGTCTGGCCAAAGGTGCGAAGCAAAGTCTCCCCAACCACGATCTTGATACCAAATTACAATCCTAGTGAAGCATGTAGGGAGACCGCAGTCGAATTAATGACTAGGGCTTCCTCCATGCTCTCAGCTTATGTCCCATCCTACACCCAAATCCCGCTTCAACTCGGTTTAGTTTCAACCGGTTTGGACCTCCACTCCAAACACCTACAAGAATCCTCTTGAGGGGTGGACGTGTCGGGGTTGTCACGGTAACTTAGTGCGTGGCACACTTTACCAGTGGAAGCCACTGCATTGATGACCATGATTCCTCCTGAGACACTGTCTAATATTATACTTTCTTAATTACAAGGGTCTTAATTACTTATTAGACATGCCATATACACTGTATACCAGGGGGGGGGTTTAAGAAATATTCAAGAGGTCTACAGGTCCAGGAAGTATATGAGCCCGGGGCACTGGTTGTAATAGGTACTGAGTAAGCCTGTCCTGGGAATATTTATAAGTAAGTGCGGAATGGACTAGCCTAGAATCCAGAGGATTTCAATTGTAAAAGTACAGACCAATGAGAGGAGGTATCTATTCTGTAGGAATTTACTACAATTAGAGCCAATAGCCATTACATCAAGGTCGCCCTGCATACTAATGTACCTTGGATACTTATAAAGCCTTAGGTGCCTCTGGTTAACTCCCGGTCTATCCCCAGTGCCCTGGGCAGGTTCAACATCAGTTCTAGATGTCTTGAATTTGTAATTGCCCTGTAAGTGGGTTCGGTCCCCACGGGGTCCCACTAATCTGGGGGATTTCTTTCTATGACTTGTGGCGTGCCTGGGGATCGGCAGTTGCCTCCATCTACCCTTACCTGCCCTAGTAGTTAATCTTGATCGGCTCTACGCCTACTCCCCTTGTATGGGTACTTGGAGATGCACTTCTCTGGATTACTATATATGTGTGCCTACCCGGTGTACTCCTCTGGGTCTAGATCAGGATGTTGTGGCTGTCCTTGATCTCACCATGGAAACGTAGGTCTAAGTGGAGTGAAAATAGAAGGTATTTTGCAATTTGTACTTCACCTACTTCCATTTTGTGTTCAACTACCTAGGGTAGTACCGTACTTAAGTATGGGTCCAATCCTTGTATTGCGAGCAATCCATAGGATTACATTGAGAAGCACAGTACAATATTTTGAAGATCAGAGCCTGGCGGTGCCCCTCCCTAATTATCTAAGTATCCCTAGCTCTTTATTTAGTAAGTCTTTATAGTACAGTTCTGGAACCTTTAGGCAGGCTATTTAGCTTTATGACCTCTGGGTTTGCCATTAACCTCTTGTATGTACGATTTCATGTGCCAGTCCCGGATTATTTGGAGGATGTATATAATACAGTATTGAAGGAGTACTGGGCGATATTGGTATCTCTTGTTGTCTGATTGGCTTGGATAGCTGGTATAGCACCCTAAAGTCTAATTTGACAGGATTGGCTTGGATCTCTTTCTTCTAACAGTGTCTATAGATAGTATACCTGGCTAGTGCAAGGCCAATTGAATTTACAAATTACACTACTCATAGGGGAGTGGTATTTGGAGGTCAAAGTCGCAAATTGCAAATAAAGACTCAAATTTGTGTGCGTTAAACCGACGTTTTTACCCAAAAAAAGCCTTGGGAGCCCACCCCCCTTACAGATTTCTCTATAAGGGAAGGGGGGATTTTGCTTTTACCCGGGGGGGGATTGGGGACCCGGCCGAAGCCCGGACACGTTACTGCAGTAGAGGTAATTAGAGACTTCTCAATTTCGTCCTGTAGGGCATGTTTGCCCGACTTAGCCGTTTCCTAAGCCCGTAAAGATGTTCAGGCTAAGACCCCTTCGGCTTTGGTTTGCAGCGTGGTACTCCGTTGTCAGAGGAGACCGCTGAGCCTGTCTCTACGTCTGGTCACACTTTCCCAGGATTGCCCGGTGTTCACGAGGATTTGTTTTTGGTGGGATTTTTGGCTACGTGGCTCTGCACTTTTGTTTTTCCTCTCAGAGCAGGCTCCGTTAGATGCAGCATACTTTTGGCCGCCAGTCAGTTAGCACAGGGACAGAGACTTGCCTTAGCTCCAGCAACACTTGCCAGGATTTACAGGTCTCTACGTACTGCTTCTGAGGCTGCTTCCCTTGAGCTCCGAGACTTGACTTTACCGTGGCAGTACTTGTACGGGTGGATCCACTTGCACGTTCTTGGAGCTTTTACTTGCTTAGAGTGCCCGCCGTACTTTGCAGAGAGGGGGTTTCCTACTTTCAGTTGTCTCAGGCTTCTGCTACTTTTGAGTCAGAGAGGATCCGCCTCTTTTTCTTTGCCCCACACCTGGTTGCTGACAGGTTTTCCTTGGTTTACCAGCCGGATGTGGTTAGTTTACCGCCCCATCTGAGGGGGACAGTTGTTGTTGACGAGGTTGACCACAGGGGGAGGCGTACTTGACTCCGGAGGAGACAGAGTTTACCTGTTGCTGAGTACTTCATCAGCATACGCCCAGGGTGGTTGTGTTACCGTTCGGGTAACACTGTGACTTTGGAGGGCTACCAGCCCAACAGGGTGGCCAGGCAGTTCGGACTCTTTCAGGCCACAGCCTACGACGGTCGACCCCTAGTCCCAGGGGTTTCAGACACACGTCGCCTGGACACCGTTCCGTTAGAGAGTCGCCTCTACGCGGCGTCTTTTACTTGGTTTCACTTGTTGAGGCTTGGGACGGGCTCCAGCTTCTTCCTCGCCCCACCGTCCAGTTCTACCGGGGTCAGTTACACACGGCTGTCCTGGGTACGGGTGTCTTTTGGTCCAGCTTTGGAGTGAGCACTACCGAGCTAGCCTTCTGGGAGGCGTTGTGTCGAGAGGCAGAGTTCCACATCCGAGGACTGAGGTCCCTCTCAGTCTTGCGGACCAGGGTTACACTCCCACAGTTGCAGGAGAGGATTTCCAGGCACCGAGAGCTGGTCGACTCTGCTCACGACAGACTTGACGGCAGTGCGACAGCTTTGAGGAGACACCGTCAGGGCACCTTCAGCATCAGTCAGGAGTTTGACCGGATGACCACTAGGATGCAGAGCCTCTGGAGGGATATCAGGCAGACGATGTCCCAGAGATTTCACTTGGGGCAGGGACGCGACCGGCGAGAGCGTCTTACTAGGAGAGAGGAGCAGCGCTACCAGGCTCTTCACCAGGAGATGGTTGCAGCCGAGTCCGCGCTGACACGAGCTCAGGAGGAGTTTCAGACTGCTCAGTCAGAGTTCCAGACTTTGGATGAGATTACTGGGCACCTGGAGATTTTCAAGTCTCGTCTCTACTGATACCTTCCAGTCCTCTCGTAGCCTGTACTCTTGTAGTGTTCTGAGTCTTTTTGTACCCTGTACTTCATGATTACATATATGAATGGAGAGATTTTGTTTTTTCTTTTTGACCAGGAAAGCCGGGTGTGGCGATCCGATCCCAGTTGATTTATCTCGACTTTACCAGCTCAAGTCTGACGAATGCCGTTTATGTTCCTGGTTCAAAAGAAAAGAGTCGCTTTCCTTCCTTCCCCATCTCTATTTGATACAGCTAGAGTTTTCACACAAACGCCTTGACTCGCCTATCCGAATCCTCTACTTTCCTTGGTCGTTCACCTGCCCGGTCTGGTGAACCTTACCCCCTGGCTTGGACGAGTACAGTTCACTGATTTGAATCACTGAAACTAAAGCTCTGAGATCCGTAGTACTTCCACCTTCTTTTCTTACTCGTCACAGTACAGATCCCGCGCATCAAATGATTACTGACTTGAACTAGCACTTGCTGCTATTCACTCAGCAGACGATCAGGCGAGATGCTAATTGGAGAAGGACTAACCGGACCTGCCTTCCCGGAAAGCACGAGCATACAGATTCGAAGTGTTCGTTCGGAGATTCCAATATACCTTTTTCACTCGGGAAAGCAACTCTAGCCTATACTCTTTGTCTTGAATCACAGAGGAAGGACAAGAGCTCGGACAACAACTATCAAAACTGGAAATGCACCTGGAACCACACTGCTTTAGATGCTTGAGTACTCGTATCCGCTCCTTCTATCATTGGTGTGGTGGTATCGTATATAAGATACCGGCTGCATTTAGGAGTTCTCTTTTCCTCTCACTATCAATTTCATACATAATATAGATGATATCCTAGCATAGAAAATAGATCAAAAGAGCGGACATGATCAATAGTAGAAGAAGTATACAGGAAAGAGAGAAGGCAGAATTGGACAAATAGCAGCTTTTCCGGTCTCAGATGCGGCAACACCCATTACCGGTGTTAGCATGTTAGCACTTTTCCTCTTTTCTCGCACGAGGCAAGCAAGGCCTGGAAGAGTGAATCTTCGAACAGGAGGAAGGACTTCGTACCGTACCAGGGCTGGAATCCAAGTGGAAATTCCAAGGGTTCTCTTTCAAAGTGCTTCATCGAACGTTGCAGGACATTCGCATCGACCGTCTAAACCAGACATGAAATAGGAATTCACCCTATTTTCTTCATGGGACCCCTGTCTGTCTTAATGTCGAACAGTCTCTCCAGATGTCTGCTTCCTTCAGACCGTACAACTGGTCGACTACTTCACCGACATCCTTAATAGATTGAGAATTGATAGGGGGACCGACCCTTACTGAAAATGAAAAACTTTGCTTTTTTCTAGTTTCTAAGGTTATTGTAGTCTGGGGGAGGCTTAGCTAGACTGACTCGATAGAGGTAAGGAAATTCATTACTAATATTGAACCAGTCTTCAAACTCATAGTTCTACGGAATTTGACCACCAAGACCGGGTGAATGAGAATGAGGCGATGGTCACTCAAGGCGGAGATGGATGAAAAAAGTCCTTTGATCGTCTTGAAAATGATTTGAAAGTGAAACTAGCCTAGCGCCTTATCTTCATCTTATGGTAGAGCTGATCCA